GCAGTAACGGTTGGTTTAAAAAGGTTTTTCCTTACCCTGCTATCGATTCAATTCGTGCCAGTTACGCTTCCTCTTCTAGAACAGTGACAGCCTAGTCTGATTCCCCCTTCCGAAAGTGCCACAGTGGATTCTTGAACAGTTCCGACAACAGCTAGAACAGTAGAAGTCTCTTTGCTTTCCCGAAAGCCTAGGAGCGAAAGTAGGGAATGAATACTTTCCTGTTGATGCAAGTAACTGAACTGCCTTAAGATATGAAGGATAGCCCGAAACAGACCATTCTCGGGGCACAACAGGCGTTCGATATTAGCTGATGCAGATGAACTAGAAGGGCTTAGGACGACTAGGCTCTTTGATGGAATAGTAGATGTCGTCATTTCCGCTCCTAAAGGAAACAGTATTCGAATTAGAAGGTGCGTCGATTCCGAGGATTGATTCTCTATGAATAGAAAGAAAGGACTTTTCTAAACTTTTAGGCCTGGTAGGCTAATCCATTTAATTAAAGCCCCAAACAAGGGCGTCCTAGCTAGTTCAAGTTCTCCCAATTGAAACTCGTACCCAAAAGGGAAGGCAGGAGCGGTATAAAAGGAGAAAGCCAAAAGCCCGATTGAAGCACTAATTGGCGGTATTAAGTCCTACTAGAAGGAAGAAGGAGTTAAAGCTATCTGCATTTCAGTAGTATCTCATTCACGTAAGAAAAGAGAATCAGTCTGCATGTCTCTCCTTGTCTGAATCCCATTGTAAATGTAAAAGGAGGCCAAAAAGAAGTCGTCAAGGTTTTCTTCTTCTTAGGTTTGATGTGATGGGATTTCGCGTGTTTATGGGTAGATTCAAGCTGGGGAATGTGAATGTTCGTAGCAGGGGTAGTCCTATTCTTTTTTAACTAGAGAGGAGCTTCGTGAGATCGCTGGCCCGCAAGTCCACTTTTTTGTTTGGCTCCTTACATGAAAAGGGGAGGGGGAGTGAAGAGAAAGAGATCACATTCTGGGAGAGAGAGATTCCAGCCTTCTTCCCAGCTGAGGCAAGAAAGAATCGAGCAGAAGGTCTGGCTGTGCGCGAAGAAGGACTTCGGCCATTAGTGAAACTGCTTTCACGAGTTCCCGAGGTTAATTCAATCTTTCATCAGCTTCGGAGCTCGCGAGCACGCCAAGCACAAGCTACTTCCTTTCCACTTCCTACGAGATTTGAAATAGAGGTCTTTGTCCCAACCTTTCTTGTCTTCAAGCAGTGTCTGTTTACGGCCGATTTCAGGGGAAGGAGAAGCCTCAGCGTACCATTCATTAGGTTCAGGGGCTGAAAGGGACGGATTCCACATGTGTCTATGAAGAGGAGCTTCGTCAGCCACTTCCTTCGCTATTGATGGCACATCTAGCTCAGCCGCATCTGCAGTTGAAGCAGTTGACGGCCAACAGGTCTCAGCGGAGGGAGCGCTAGCCACTCTCTTTCTATTGTTCTTGGACGACGAGAGGGAGCAGCTGCATCTAATTTCATTGATTCGGGGGAACAGTCTATCCTGTCTCCCATTCTCTTTAGATATTAGACAAGAAAGGGACAGATTTCCCGATATGCCTTTTTCACAGCTATAAGACAGCTTGCCAGGGCGGTTGCGAGGGTTAATGGACGAGTCAGGATGGGATAGAGGAGAAATCCAATCTACTTGAATTGCCTTTCACTCACTCCTCAAATAAAGTCCGTACCGTAGCTGCGCCGCAGGCAGCTGTCTTCAACAAAACAAAGAAAAAGCGCGGGAAACTCCCAGTCGATGAGGGCAATGGAAAAAGAGAAGCTACAGGTTCCGTGCTCATGTCCTAGTTAGGTTACGGAGGGGCATTATTTGAATTGTCTACTCTCGGAAAGTACGGTCAGAGTCCTACCCTTCCTTCAGTTCATGGGGTTAGGTCTAACTATCTTCTATGACGCCATTGGACGATCTCTCTTTTCGGTGCCAATGAAGAAGATGAGCTCAGTTGAGGATAAGCCTTCGCGTACCTAGCCCCACATGGAAAGTAAGGGAAGCAAAAGGAGGGCTAAGAAGGGCAAGGGATATGCTCTTCTCCCTTTCTTTTCTGATTAATTAGTCTATTATTCCACATTCTGAAGATAGCAAGCAGTTCGAAGACGTGAAAATCGTCTGATCGGCGGATGCCTTCATCTCATCTATGAAGAAAGCTAGTGGAAGCGCCATCTCTTTGAATTGATTAGAAAGTCTGGGATCTCCTTTTTCAGTCAAGCGCAGGAGAAGCATTAGCGAAGTGAGCGGGGATCGAAGAACTGAAAAACTCTTTCCATTTCCAAATACCTACAGCAGCTCTCGCTAAAGTCATTTCCGGATTCTTGCTTTCTTAGTTCTTATTTTTACGACAATACGTTGAAGTTAGCATTAGCTGCGGCACTAGTAAGAAAGCTAGAGAGAAAGAGACCTCCTAGAAAGAATGCTACAGCCCTTGCGCCCTTCAACTCAGGGAGTGCGTCGATCGCTATCCCCTCGGCAAGCTTTGAGATTCTCTACATACCTCAAAAGAAAAGGCTTTGCTAAAGCCAATACGGCATTCACAGCTGGCGAAAGAGCCAAAGACCCGAGAAAATTTATGGTCAATCAGCTCTCTCCGGGACCTTTCCCGCCTTTGCTACAGACGTCACTTTGCCCTTAGGAAATCTCAATGAATATAATGCAGCTCTGGCAAAGAGCCCCTTCCGTGGTCTTTTCTCACTCTAACAAAGGAGGCGAAGCGTACCATCTACCTAGGGCCTTGCTCCGAGGCAGTCCATGTTACGGAACTCACTCTGCTCAGAAGAGCTCCATACTTATCCAGCTCCAGGAGGTGAAGATAAAGCACATCGTGACAGAACGGAATGATAAGTAGAACCGGCAACGGAGGCTATTCCATAGAAGCATTCCCGTCTTCAGCATCTGAGTCATTAGTTTCTTCAGCACCAGCGCCCATAGTTGTTCACCTTGAAGTAGCACGTGTTGATTGAGATCGATAACTAAAGCGCTTCTTCCTAGGGGTGATTAAGAGACAGGGGATTTTGTTCCAGAAGCAAAAAGGTAAAGTCGGCACCTTTAGTTGACCTCGTTAATTGAGAATCAGAGCCTATTCAAGCAAATCCGATTCAAGGCGCAAATAGAGTTTATTAATAACCAGCATCCTCCCCCTAATGAGGTGATGACATCTGTTATAGTTCCTAGGAGTGATGTTCCAACATCCCTTCCTGTCCCAGCTTCTTTTCTCGCATCCCTAAAAAGAGCATCCGAGATAGCCAAGCATCCGAAGATCGGACATTGGTGACACCTGAAGACCCGTCTGTCTATCTTTTGTAAAAGAATAGGTGGTGCTCTAGCATAAATTGACACAGTGAGGGAAGTGCAAAAGAAGGGCTTGTTTCTTCTCTTTGCCGGATGGAGCTTTTTAGCCACTTTTCATATCATAAAGTCGGCCTGCTTCGAATAAGCAATCACAAAGAATGGTAAGCGCTACGAACCGTCGCCTTACTAATCTCTTTCGAGATAGAGGCAGAGGTGAAGGCACCCATCTGGCCTTTGAAGGAAGGCTAGTCACTCCCGCTCGACTTCCTGAAACTAAGGAACGTCGCTTTAGATCGGCTCATTTGGAGGCGATTTTCCTACATCTTTTTTGTTCTTGTTAAGAAAGTCCCGAAGATCCATTTTTTTTTTATTGCTAAATTCTTCTTTTTTATTGTTCTGTCAAAGGTTTCCTTATCGCTCGGATATCTCTTTATGGACGAACTCCAGAAGGCGGTTGCGCTATCCCTCTTCCTTTGCTCACGAGTCTCTGTGGTTCGTGTTTTCCTCGCCCACAGTTCTTTTATGGTACCTTTTGGTATGTATTGCCCCCTAACTCTATATCAGATCCACCAGACGAGAAACGTGATTCCGAACTGCTGCTGAGTCGTCGGACTTATCCACCAAGGGATTCGTGGAATTTCTGTGGATTGCGTTGGGGGAAATCTACCAAAGCTAGGCAGATAGATAGACTCCTTTCCTGCTTATAAGGGAGAGCAAGAAACAAAATCAAATGATTGTTTTTTAATCAGCGTCCCCTTTTCTTTGGGGTATGCAGATACTAAGAGTCCTCTCACTACCAACCAGTAGACATCATCTGGCTGGGTCTTGCCGGTATCAACAACGAGAAAAAAACAACCAAATGAAAACAGCAACTAACTATGGCTCTTGGCCCAGACAACGTCCTAGGCGTAGGGGGGATCGGAGCAACAGGGAAGGCCTAGACGGACGTTTTTATTCCTGGGCTGCAGTAAGTAGATCGAGAGGTCGTTCCGCCCCTTGTCCCCCAAGATGGGTAATATGTTCTCAATAAATGTTGCTCCAATCTGACCTAGCTGGCGAGCGATCCCAGTTTAGGCAGAGAACAAGACAGCAAGCGAGCGTACCTTTGTTCGCTTCTTCTCCACCAAGCACGGAAGTTTAAGGATAACTGTAGGTCGGTGGATACCTAAGGAAACTCCGATTCGATCCGCCCCCCGGCTGGGAGGCATTTACCTCATCCCGATCACAAGGAGAGGTTCACCATGATGGGGGGGTCCTCTCTTTTTTTCCCTTCCGGAAAGAATGAAATGCATAGGGGACCATCCTTTTGTTGCGGCATGCTCTTCAGATTTACGGATTCGTAGGGGGCCTCAGGCCCGCGCTTAGTTGACTGACAATGACAAAGGCTTTCGAAACTAAGCTAGGGCCTTTTGAATTGAATCTTAAGTAGTCTATCAGTGGGGCGAAGCGTGAATGACCCTTTTCAGTAGGGGAGCGAAAGGTTAGACCTTCTAAAGGCAGCGAACAGCGGTTCTTATATGTAGGTATGGCGTTCCCTCTTGACTCTCCTAACGTCGAGCTAAGTGACTTCGTAACCTTTGCGTAGCGTAGTAGAATGAAGGCTACGCACCGACGCTCTCTTATCTATTAGCCTAAGCGTCTTCGCTAACTTGCTCGCCTATTATACTACACCCTACTATACAATACATTAGTAGAGTAGGCTAAGCTAACGCTTACTTCTACTAATGTATTGTATAGCCTTTTCCTTTTTGAAAAAGCCTTTTTTTTTTATATCCTTTTATATATATGCCAGCTTGACAATGACATTGCCTCTTGATTTGATCTGAGGTGCGAAGAGAAACATCTCTTTTTTATGACTTCCACTTATCGATCCCGGCCCGGAAAAGTGACCGACCAGGGCCCTATTGATGAATGGAAAGGATTTATGAGCCCTAGCCCTTGTAAGCCCACACCTGTGTAGAGTAGATCGTTCAACACCTGCGGCACAAACCCATTTTTACCTATTGGTCCTAGTATCATAGGCGACCGAACGGCCGCCCCCTAATTACTAGACCGACCTGCTATAATAATTCCATAAACACCTAGCGAAGATATGGCAAACAAATAAAGTAGCCCTATGTTCGGATCTGACAATACCATACCATAATCAAAAGGTACAACGGCCCGAGCGACCAGACTTAACATAAATGTAGCCACTGGAGCTATTCTAAAAAGGGATAAATTAGCACTACTTGGTGAAATAGGTTCTTTTAGAATCAATTTCAAACCATCTGCTATAGGTTGTAACAATCCGAACGATCCCACTACATCAGGACCCTTTCGACGTTGCACAAAAGCCATTACTTTACGTTCAGCTAGCACTAAAAAGGCTACTCCTAGTAGAAGTGGTATAATTATTCCAAGTATTTCAGCTGGAACAGCTATGTACGTTTTCGATTTTCTATTCACTCATGATCTGGCCTGGTCGACCCAATCATGATATTGAAGGATGGGACCTTTTCTCAAAAACCCCGGATCCCGGGAAGAGTGGAAGATGGTGCAACATAGAATCTTGTTACGTTACTTCGAATGGCCCGCCTCACTTGCTTTCTTTATAAAGACATAAGCGAAGTCAAGGGATTTGATTTCCTTCTAACTAGTGGCTGAGAACCTTCATTCAACAGATTTGTGATTGAGTCAATAAGGGTCTGGAATCTTTGCTCTTCTCTTTTGCATTTCCGCTGCCTGCGTTCTTTCTTCGTGTCCGTTCATATCGCAAAGCGGGGCGACGCCAGGTTGGTTGAAAAGAGCGGGGCCAACCAAGACCCCCAGAGAAAGCTTTGCTCGATAAAGCAAACGATTCGTTCCGACAACTTCGGACCAGATCTTTGAATTAGCCGATCTTACAAAATCGATCGGGCGGGCTGGTTGGGAAGGATTTATTAGCGGAGAAAAGAATCGCCGAGAGATATATATATTCTACTATTTAGTCAGAACGAATGAGTGGCTGTGCAGCATGCTCCGGAGGAGATCACCCCTTCCCCGAGTCAGTCCAGTCAGTAAAGGGGAAGGCCTGCTGACTGCATTTCGGGAGTTTGAACACCATCCCATTTCAACCAAAAATACAACCCTGTCAAAGGTATCTAACCTTCCTTCCTTATGAGTGGAAATCGAATCCCGTTTTGTCTTTTTTTGCATAAAAACCAGCCTCTTATATATATTACGTTAACGTTACGAAATTTGTTACATATCTCGTTGGGGAGTCGACCCCACACAACAACGACCATTCACTTGAACTCTAACTGTCGCCCGCTAAACCACTTAGCTACCGGGATTTCTTCTCACACAGTACCAATCGCTACGAGATTCTCTAAAAGCTTCAATCGCATTAAATACTAAACTAAGGAAACCAAGAAGGAGCAATTGACGAGTAAGCGGCCTCACGAGAGACTGTACATGTTCACACTTGCACGCTTACTGCTCGGAATCTTATTAGAGAACTCATTCCCCGCGCGTAGGAAGGAGTCGAGTTCTTCGAAGTCAGAAGAAAGAGTCATGTTCACAGCAATAGGCCTAATAAAAAACCAGGATCTGGGCTTGAGCTGGACATGCGCTCCCATTCCGGTCCGGCTCTAGATGTTCAACACAGTGCCAGTCTGTCCCTTGGAGGGACATACCTGGTGTGCCATCTGATGAACACTTTTTTATGGGCTATGGGTACCGGCTCCTTTCTCTCCTTACTCTATAATCTATAATCACGCTAGAATTAGACGGCTGAAATGCAAAATTTCAGTTTTTGCGCGTTAAAGTTAAGCCTTTTCTCGCATGGCTCTGACCCCTTTCATTTGATCATATAGGGAAAGTTATGAGATTTCTCCGATCCTGTCAAAGAATGGCATCTCTAATGCTTTGTATAAGTCTTTCATAGACCATGGGATTCTTCATCAGACCTCATGTGCGTGCAAAGACTCCTCCACAAGACTGGGTTGTAGAAGGATAATGGAACAATCGCTCAAGAAACTCGAGGACTTATACTGGGAATGAAAGTTCCCGATCTTTGGCCCTATGCCTAAATTGAATGATGACCGCTTATCTGAGCTGAGTAAAAAGACGATGGCTCCTAGGCTCTCCCCTAAACGCTAAAATCATTGCTTTCTTAAGAAAAAAACGAGTAAGAAAGTGAAAGAAGCCCCATGCCTACTCTTCTTTCCTGCTTCTCAACTACAACTAGGATGGAAGCCTTTTCAACATCAACAGCTCTCTTTCTCATTATCATTATATAGGCTCCCTTCACCTAACCTTCAAAATAAATCTCCATTTGCTTAATTAAGAAAGATTAGCTATATCCCATCTCTCCCCAACTCATACATATTAATGCCTCTGCTCTATACTAATATGTAATGTATGCTGAGGGATAAGGACCTTAAAAGAACAATTCTTTTTTTATTTTATGCTCCGGAAGATGATTTTCATTACCTACTGGATATCGATCTAAGAGGTGCCTACTTCCTCGAAAACGCCCTCTCTATAGGTTGGGGCCTTTTCTTGCATTGCACTTGCAGGATGATAAAAGTGGAAAGGAGCGTCATTAAACTAACTTAGACAGGAAAAAAGAGCAGCTCCCTTGACTTTGACAACTGGGGGAAGAGGATCTGGCTACTGTTTTTGCTTCTATCTTCGTTCATTCCCCTTGGGTTAAATGTCGTCTTTTGAACACCTCCTAAAGCCGCTTCTGTAATACCGCTTTATCTTTATCCCACTCCTACTTTCTCTTGACTATGGGTATGGGACACTCCTACACGAGTATTACACCTGAAATATCGTATCGGGCTGAAGGTTCTGTGATTGTGATCACTTACGACAAGCCTTCTGATAAATGAAAAATACGTTTTATAGTTGTGAAAGTATGTGACGTAAATTGCGCCTTTGTTTTCGAGTCTCCTACTTCATTTTATAGGTAAGTGTTAAGTCTTGTCGCAATAGCATGCATGTGATCCGCGAGTGACTTCTATTCTTTTTCCGCGTTTCCGCGCTCCCCGCCACTTTTGCTCATAAGTCAGTAAGCTCTTCTCCACGTCATATTTGTACTCTTACTTTCGCGTCCTTCATTCGGTTTCTGGATGAACCATTAGTATCCTTTACGGCTTTAAGCTTAAGTAAGGGCTCTCGGAATTCCCTTTCCTTACGGGGGCATGCTCACTTGCTACTTAGCTACTAAGGGGTGGCATCCCTTTCTTACTATGTAACCTCGTCACCGGTTAAATAAAAAAGGCTTATGAAATTCATGGAATTACGGCTTTCTGTCAAAGATTCATAGGTCTTACTCGTACTAGTACTACTACTACTACTATCGCATATCAGCTGTTATGATCTAGTGTCGCAGATCCGCTGTTCACTACCAACCCTCTCTCTTATTATCTTAAAAGTTATAAGGGGTACCATCATGAGTTCCTCCTCGTTCTCGCTATTGTATGATTTTTGGTCCAACGAATGTAAAGTAAAAAAGACAATGAAGAGAAAATTTCCCACTAGTACTAGTGTCCGTAAGTTCCTATTGATTTCTATTGAAGTTCAACTCTTGAATTCCCCTGCTTCAAAGTTCTAGCGCGATCGCTCGTCTGAATAAGATCTTCCACTGTACCGCTGTGGTGATTGTAGTTGAAGGGCATGCTGGTGCTTTCCGATACCATCTGGCTGTTGAAAACAACAGTGCTTCAAGGTATACGGCGGTTAGGCTCATCCAAGACGCGTTTCCGGAAGTCGTAGGGAAGTTGAAGGTCCAATTTGCGAAGAGCTGGGGGTGGCTGTGTGACTTTGTTACTTCGGGTGACAGGGAAATAAGAGTGGTCTGGGGCGAAGGACCAGATCGTTGAAATCGCGACTTTAAAGAAGAAAGGAAGGGAGAAAAAAGGTGAGCAATGAAGTAGGCAAGGCCAATCCATCTGTCAGCTTCTAGGTCAAAAGCGAGTCTCCATTACGCGGTGATCTTTCCGAAAGTGGAGGTCCAGTCCAGCTCTAATCCAGTCTCTGATGGCGTAGTGGGCTAACTGACTGACCTAAAGGACTAGGCAGCTTCGGCTCCTATAACACAAGACCCGCATTCAATCAGAGAGGCTTTCACTCCTTCGTGCATCTCTAGCCACTTCCTCTGAGGAAAGCGTAAGCCGATCTAAAAGGCCAACTAGTTGCCCGAAAGCCTACCATATAATGGAGCTGGTACTTGTCTCCATCCCACCTATACCTGAATAGATTGAAATCCATTTCAGTTCTCCAACCCGGGCTAGGAAGTAGTGCTTTTTAGAATAAAACCGCGCCGATCTTGTGTGGTCACTCGCTTCCTTTATGCTTTCTGAATCTGTTAACGTATTAGAATCCCCTCTTTCTCGCGTAATGTACTCTATTTCTGGATTCGCCTTAGATAGACCTTTTCGAAATGCTGTACTTACTTCATGCCAAGCAGTTGCTTTGAATCGAAAAGAATGCATTGCGTTTCAACTCCCATGCTTTTAGTTGGTCAACAACTCTTTATACTTCTTCACTACGGCCGAGGAAGGGATTTCTCGTAACAATAGGAGACAGACAGATATAGAGCACTAATCCTACTAACTGGGGCAATCCAGGGTAAATCTCATTGTGCATCTACTTCTGCTCATCGAGAGTATACCCCCTACCAGAAAAAGGCTGAATCAAGATCTCGTTCGTATTCCCTTTGCTGCCACGGAGAGCGATGTTCCGCCTCTTTCTTAAACAGCTCTCGCTCATTCAGTTCACTGAACCTGAGCCCTTCCACCAAGAAGACAAGCGGAGCGATCAGTGTGATCAAGCGAGCTATCATGCTTTTTCTGGCTTCTGGCCTACACAGATCAGGTTGTTTTGTTTGGAGGGCGATCAGTGGGATCCCTCAGTTCATCTATGGTTTTTATTCTTTTGTCGAATCCGAGTTCCTCATGCCATGAAGACCAGCCAAGCAGATGTGATTCTGTCTCTTCCTTTCCCCCCTTACTTCCCTAAAAGGTTGACTCTCTCTCCTTGCTCGTTTCACTCCTTTCCGTGAAGAGCACACTAGGCACCAAGTCGCAGTGACAACGCCTTCTAGCGGTAGTCCTCCGGTAATCAAGCAAGAACAAAGAATCATTCATCGGAGGGAGCGTGGATTGTTTTCAAGTCAGGCAGATACCCTTTAAGACCCTTGATTGTCGCTCTTTGAGCAGGCAGAGACGAACACACAATTCCAACGGCAGCAGGAGCAGGAGGAAGAGAGACTTTCGAACCCGACACATCCACTGCACGATGCTTTGGAGCCGTAGTTCCGAGATTTGATTGAACTGGACTTTTCCGACTTTGGCTGACTCTTGGCTAAAATTCGAAGACACTATTACCTATGAAAAAATCGAAGGGCCACTGAGCTTCACTTTCAATAGCGTTTGCGTGAGCTATCGCTTACTCCACTCGCACAAAGTTACTGAAGTTGCTTTGCCTTCGCTACCCTGCGAAACCTGACTGACCTGTTAGGGCCTCCATAGACATAGAAAGAAGCACAAGCCTCACACCGCTCTTTAAAAGGTCCTGTAACTTTCCTGTCCCTATCTAGTTCACCAGCCAAGCCCTGTAAACCAGTCGATCCTACTTTGAAGTCGGAGAAAGACCATTTTCAACTTTTTATCAAAGTCTCGTGGAGCTAACTAGCAGTGACCAGGACCCGAAAAGCGAACAAGCCCAGTTGAACAAAGAAAAGTAGGCCTGTCAAGAAGACAAGCTCCACGCTCAAGCTCAAGCTCTATCTCCTTCCCAACCCAACGCCCTCCTTGCTGCAAGATTTGATAGTAAATCACTGAGGAGAGATAGCTTTCCTCTTATCCATGCCGACCTGCATTGAGAATCCTGTTTTCTACTTGCTAATTAATGGTTCTCCACAGGGAGACCTCCGGAGCACAAAAGGGACACGAGAAGGAAATCCCTTATCACCCCACCTAGCGAGCTTAGCACGCATCTTTAGATGATTCATAGGTCACAAACAACCATTACAAGTAGTTCGTCTATCATTTTTCATTAACTCAAAATCGACTGAAGCAAGCCTAGATGGACTAGCCTAACCTACAAGAAGGAAGGATTCCTAACAGGGAGTAATGAAAGAGGCTTGGTATTCAGTATCAAGAACTCACGAAACCACTTCCTCTTGTCACCCTATGGTTACACGGTCCCGTGATGGAACCCGTAAGCCTAAAACTTATTTCACTATCAAACATCCCCTTCCCCAATGTTTTCATGCTGCTCTTTCTCCCTCAGAACCTACATGTTATACACAAACAACACAATAAAAATAATGGCGTACAGCCATGATGGAAGAGTTTGATGCACTACTTAAAAATCAGACCTGGTCCTTGGTTCCTCCTTCTTCAACAATGAATGTAGTGGGCTGTAAATGGCTTTTTCGAGTAAAGCAACGGGAGCCATCAGCTCTCCATTGAACGCTATAAAGCGCGCCTTGTCACCATAATCAAAAACCCGGTCTTGATTTTGATGAGACCTTTAGCCTGGTTGTGAAAGTCTGCACTATCCGTTTGGTCCTTTCCATAGCCATTAATAATGATTGGCCTGTGCGCCAACTTGATGTCAAAAATGCCTTCCATCGTTTGCATCAAGAAGAGCATACTCTCTGAAGAAGTTTTTATAAAGCAACCACCTCCTCCAGAGCCCGCTCATCCTCATTATGTATGCAAACTACATAAAGCTATCTATGGGCTACGGCAAGCTAAGCTCCAAGGGCATGGTTCGAAGGTTTTAGCTCTTTTCTGCTTGAAATTGGATTTTCTTAATAATTGCTCCTCTATGTTCATTTATCATAGCTCACATGGTATGGCACTTCTACTTCTCTATGTAGATGATATAATTTAAACTGGTTCAAGTTCACTTGTCATTTCCAATATTATCCATCAGTTACGATCTAAGTTTGATATCAAAGACCTTGGGGATCTTCATTTTTTTTTCTTGGTATGGAGGCCCATCGAGATTCTTCTGGTTTAACTCTCACACAATCAAAATATGCCATTGACTTGCTCAAGAGATCTAATATGGCTGCTGCCAAACCTTCCCCTGTTATTTCAGGCACCAAATTATCTGCTCATGACGGCTATTGCTGATGTGTCCTCTTATCGTAGCATTGTGGGTGATCTTCAATACTTAACAATGACGCGCCGCTTATGTATGCTGTTAACCAAGTTTGGCCAGTTCATGCACCAACCCCGCACCTCGCATCTTGCTGCAGTCAAGCGCATTTTACGTTATATATCGTTATATATAAAGGCACAGTTGATTTTGGTTTACGTATCACCACAGATCGCTCTTTAATTGCCTATTCTGACGCCGATTGGGCGGGTTGTCCAGATGATCGAAGATCTACAACTGGTTATTGCATATTCTATGGTCCAAATCTGATCTCATGGAGCTCTAGGAAGCAACGAACTGTATCCCGGTCTAGCGCCGAAGCTGAATATCGAGCTCTAGCTAAACAAGCTTAGACCTTCCTTCTTTGTGCTTCCTGCGCTCGGAAGGGTGAAGACTATGCCACCGTAAAAAAAAATAGGTAGTTTTCTACTCTCAGAAATGGCTTAATCGTTGGATTACCGCTCTTTAGCAGGATGCCATAAGAAGTGCCCTTTTCATGCCCTTAGTCGAAGGCTTCCTACCTACGTGAAATAGAGTTCGTAGCCAGACTTGCTATCTTAGGCCTCACCTAATTCGCTTTCTTAGGTCTGACCTTCTTCGAGGCATAGCCCTTGATCCTGGGCACGCACATGGATGTTGTAAGGCTGAGTGCTCCGTTCTCTTCTCCTTTCCTTATAGCTCACAGTCAGACTAGTATTCAAGGAAGGAACTCCAAGCTTCGAGTAGGGCTTCGGTGCCTTCTCTCAATCGGCAAGGAAGCTAGCAATGCAATGAAGGGTATTTTTCCAATTTCTCCTTTACTGCTGCCGGTGGATTGGTCTTTCTTTCCAATTGCTTTTTTGAATGGAATCAGAGTTCAGGTGAAGAAGGTGCTCCCTCATCAAAAGGTCTCTTTCAAAGAAAGATCTTCCAATTTCTACTCTTCTCGCTACAGACTCTGATCGCTAATCCATTCCCGGTTCCAACTCCGGTGTAACTCATCACAAAATTGCGTGATCTAAGATCCGGGGACAACTTCTATTATAACCAGGCTGGGAACTTTTTGTCTCAGACCTGACTTCCCGACCATCCCAAGAGAGATCTACCACTCAAATAGACTCAGAGACATCTAATCTCGCTTTGTGGCCATCCGCTCCCCTCGCGAATAAAGGAGATGGAGCAGCTCCTCTTCTTGCTCCCAGCTTTCCCGATTAGATCAGGTTTCCTGAAACTCCGCTGCTTGCTTTGTTCTAAGCTCAGCTGGAAATCAAGGACTTTCAAAGTGAAATAGGGTTTGCTCCTTGGCTAAGAGCCTATTCCGCTTCTTCTTTATTAGGTTGGTGCTTCGTAGAAGATCTTCCGTCTTACTATGTTAGAGGGGCTTTCATTGCTTTGTTGAATCAATCAATTAGAAGAAAAAGACAAAGCCAATGTGAATTGGAAAGGAACTCGAAAAAACCTAACTACAGACTGCGATCAAGAATCCATGAGAGAATGCGCGAAAGAAGACATGCTCTTGAGCCCTTTCTATTCCACACCCCTACCTTCCAATATGGTGACATCTAGAATAGAAAGAGAATCTCCGACCTCGGATAGAAACGGATCTTCTTTAATTTACCGCTAGCTCTTGGCCATAAGCTGCCGCTCTTCCTAATGGACTTAGAGACCTCTATTCCAATAACGTCGATAAGGTCACGGCTTCTTGAACGTCTGCCACGTTTTCTGGGCTTCCTTGATTCAAGAGAGGTGGTCAGGTTCCTGACGTTCTCCCTTCTTCCATTCTTGTCCTGAAACTGAGGAAAAGGCTAGCCCCTTTTCTCTTTCTTTCTTGGCCAGGCTAATTTAGTAAAATGCGGACAGATAGCTACTCTTCTTCGGACTTTCATTCCTCGGTTAGGTTCAGTTGCGCCCGCTGCTCACCTTTGAAATAGAGTTGAGCTGCTAGAAGCTGGAAATCGAAGACTTGAAGATTCCTTTCCCGCCCAAGGAGTGAAGTTGAGACCTCAGAGTCTATGATGATTTTCTTTTCTTTTTTACCCTTCTTTCTGATTTCTGATCTTCTTCTTTTTCTACTTTCTTTAGGGTGCTCCTCAAAATAGGATCTCTTGCAAGCTCTTAACCATACAGGGTTGTTCCTCTTCTAAATTTTGCTAGATTTGTCACAAACCTCACCCTCGCTCTAAAAGGTCCATGCTTTGACATTGTTTCAGGAAGGTTGTTTGCCACGGGAACGTTCCTCTTTTTCTTGAGGGAATACTTGGAGTCTAAACGACATTCTGGGCCCTCCACTACTTTTTAAGAATGTATTCGCATAGGACCTCCGCGGTATAACTTTAACCTTTTTACTTTACCCCCAGATGGATTCAAATCATCAAAGACCCAAACCAAAGGTGAAAATCATTGTCCGCCCCTGCTTTCTTATCATTGAAAGCCTTGGCAGCAACTAAAGCTGAATCTCGCCTAGCAGGTCTCCGCGAACAATTGGCCAAACTCGTGACATGCTTTCTTTATCAAGGAACTGTGTGTCAACGTTGTGCCGTCTTTTATCTCTTAACTTTAAGGTTTTTAAGTCTTTGTTCAGTGTGTATTGTATTTAATTCGCGGAACACAAACTTAAACAAAAAAGTAAGCTGGTGCGAAATGCAGACCACCGCGGTAAACTGCGCATCGTGTTAAGGCTAGGGCCGCTGGGTTTCTTCTATATCTATAATAGATAGGAAACATCCGTTCTACTTACTATAGGATAGGATCGTTGGGGGACGACGGTTCAAGCGACATCCATTCCCCCGGAGCCAAAGATTCCTTCTATAAAGACTAAGTCAAAGTGGGGGAAGGGGCACAGTTGCAAGACTAGCCTCCGGCCAACTTTCTAACCCCGGCTAGCTAGGTTAAACACTAAAAAAGGTATCTTCAATCAACGAAACGTAATGCGTCTGCCATTCGACAGAAGAGAGAAATCAAAGATCACAGAATAAAGAGAGCACTCCACAAGCCAAAGATGCGTTGTAGATGAGTCGGTTCGATCGCCCCACATATAAACGGTTTTTTAATGCCTTATCCTCCGCCCATCTAGTTGAGCAATTGAGGGATAGGAGAAGAAGAGTGGAAGGGATTGAGAATCTTTACGCTTGGTTGGGGGCTGCCTCTTTGAGGATGGCTGATGGTGGATCACGGAATGTGCTAGTTTGACTTAGATGGATCCCGGGGACTGTTGCCAACAATCCCATCCATCTTCAGTAGCAGATGCGGACACGAGAGATCTCTTGTCCGTTCTTGCCTTGTAGATCGAAGGATTTCAGAAATTATCCGTGGGGCTTACGACTGCTTCCAGAGCATCTAAAGCAGGGCATTCTAACAAAGGCATTCGATGTAGTGCCTTACTTTTCAACTGCAAATAGCGTATAAGAGAGAGAGAGTGACTCAAACTGACTCTTCTCTTGGCGCATCTCGAAGACGGTGTCACTTGGGATCGTTCCTAACTCAAAAACCCTTCCCCCGGAACTCCTATCAAAATTCCCGGCGTGAGAGACTTCTGCAAGTCGATCTCCACACAGAGTTGCATATGACCTCTTTTTTAGCTTATCTTAGTCAAAAGAGCGGCATTACTCCGAAATAAAATAATAAAAAAATCGAAATGAATATGCCGTCTCGATTGATGGTTCTCCTTTATATCTTCGGATTCAATCGAGTCCTATTTCAAGTAAAATAGGTTCGATGGCTCTTGTCTTTTCTTTAAAAAAAAAATGGAATTCCTTATCAAACTCAAATCCTTTGGCCAGAGGTTTCCCTAGCTCCATCCGAGTGTTTACTACCAAGTTTCTTTCCGTCGAAGTGAATAGTTGCCCTAGGTTATGAACTAGTTTATCCTTTTCCTATTCCTATCCTAGGACTGGTTGGCCTTCTAATAAAGCCCTTGTACTGCGCTATTGCCTTTAACGCCCTAAGGATCCTAGAGGGCGCTATTATAATCAGTGCTTCTATGACGATCTAGGCCAGTTCCATTGGATGGAGTTTCTTTCTTTTCTGGTCCGTTCTTTAAATTCTCCAGCTCCAGTTGGAGTAGCTTTACTACAAGATCAAAGAGAAAGTGGTTCAAAGATCTCATCTCCCCCGATTGGAGAGAGGGCAGCTAGGTTAAAGGAGAGGAGGTTATAGGTCCATTCTTGCTATTGGGATTGTAACAGTAGTGGATAGTGACATTGATTGCTGGGTCTAAGTACCCATTGGAGGGTAGCATTGAAGGAGGAAAGGAATAGCTTTTTTCTAGCAGAGAGGGCAATTCCAAGAGGCTAAACAATGGATGAAGGGGCTGGCAAGACAAATTTGAATTAAATATCTTATCTGATTGCTTAAGGGACAGAGACTGCCAGAAAAGAATTAGGATTGGTATCGAGAAGGAATACAACTATTGAGACATATACTGCTACTGGGAATGCCACTCTTTCTGATGGCAATATTGACTAGGCGAGCTCTTTGGGGATATTCTCGAATGAGTCTATTTACTTACTTTTCACACTTACTTAAGCGATCAAACTTCAATCTCTAACTGGCCTGTTGAATTGGTCTAAAAGAAAATGCTCGCTTTCAAACCTGATGAATTGATCTTGCTTGCAGGAACTGAGAATCTCACTTTTGCCCTAACCACAGATGGAAAGACTGCTACTGTCACTATTGGCACTGTATATTTTACGGAGACTACTACTACTGGTATTGGTAGAACTGACCTAGCCCTTTCCCCTTTAACAAAGATGAAGTTCTCTTAACCTCCTTCTATCGACATCGACGGCTCCGAGGAAAAGAGCATCTTATGGCCATGACCAGCTAAAGATCACTGCCATCTCACGAATTGGATTCGAACCAATCAAGCTACTTGCCCTTTAGTAGATCGTGAGGGGGGTCTGTCGTCCTCCTCATTATAGTCCTCCTAAAAGAAATAGCATTTCGTCGAAATATATCTTGTCTTTTCACCTTAGTAGTCCTATGCATAGTCAGTACTATAGCCCCAATCATGGCTACTAATAAAATCAGACTAGGAACCAAAAACCAGACGAAATAGTAGGTATAAAGTAAATTTCCCAATGTTTCCAAATTAGTCCAACTTCGTACTTTTCCGGCATAAACCGTATATCTCAGAGAGGTCGTCTTTCTTTGGGTTGGTAGTAATGGAATGCTTTCATTATCTAAAATGAAGAACATTTCCCACCAAAAGATCAGTCCAATAATAGCACTAACTGGTAAATAGCGCAAGACTTCTTCGTGAATCTCCGCTATTTGAATATGGAACATCATAACAACGAATAGGAATGAAACGGCTATAGCTCCTATATGAACTACTGGGAAGATCATAGCGGAGAAGTCGAGACCTAACAAAATAAGTAACCCTGAAGTATTGCGAAAGACTAGGATGGAAAACAAAACGGAATGTACCGGATTCTTAGCACGTGCAACCATCAAACCAGAGACCAAAGCAGGGCTCGACAAAACAGAAAGTATCATGGTACGTCGTCCTTCCCTGAAATGGAACTTTCATACTGGAGCATGAAAGTATTACGACCAGCGCGGTTGTTCGTCTTTCATTTTCTTATCTTAGCAAGCACTGAGTAACTTACGAAAGAGACTTCAGCATTTCGTCGATAAATTGAAGAAAGTGTGAACTGTTCCTTTTGGAGGTAGAAAGATCCACGCATAGCCCGTTGACAAAGGCACGCCGCGTCTCCGGCTTCACTCCAAGTTCGGAACATATATCGTCACAGACCTTTCTTGTGACGTTCAACCACTCTTTCTGGGAGGGGGAACGAGGGAAAATGGTCGTCCTTTGTGAGGTTGTGCAGGAGCTCCGCAATCGCTTTCTCAGCCTTTCGGATTTGGAGTCTGCGATACGCTTCATCTGCCTCCTTCCTCTTCCTCTCGTCGTCGCCATCCCCGTTGTGCCCACCCTGATTTTGAGCACTGGTTGTAGCGACGGCTTTTCCCTTTCGTTCCATGAAAAAAATAGAAAATAAAAGTAATCCAAAAAGCGCAAAAAATGCAAGAGAAACAGTGTCATAACGAAAATGACTTGTAACTGTGAAGCTATAAGGTATCCTACCCAGAAATAAGTATTCAGTTAGCATATTGGTGTTTCTTTTCCTCCGCTCCCCAAAAAAATGAAGAGAGACTTGTCGGAAATCGCTTGGTCAAACCAGCATGGGAATTGATCGATCTTCTACCTTAATAGTAGTGCAACGACATCAAAAAAGTCGGATAGTCTTTAAGCATACCGTCGAATCTGCCCTAGGCTAACAACTTGACTTCTCTTACGAAATTCATAGTTAGAGGCGTGATTCTATTATACGAGAATTGCCTCTGGGCCATTGGGACCCTCTGAACGATCTCACATGCAAGAAGATTGGGACAGAGAGATCACTCCACTCATTCACGCAGAGTCTTCAAATCAAAAAGGAGTTCTCGATCGTCTCTTTTGAGCGATCAGCCTCACCACGAGCCATTCGGGCGCTTTTTGCCTTCTTCTCTTTTTTCTTTTTATTACATACAGTTACATCCTTTGGAGGAGAGAAAGGATTCGATTTATTCCTCTCCCGTTGGTCGAGCGTCTTCAAACCTCATTCTAGTTCTTTGATTCTTGTCTTGAAGAAGGTGCCCGTAGTGCTAGCGGATGCATTGACTTCGAGTCTTTCTTCTCTATCTTCTTCGAGAGTGTGGTCTTCGGGAATCAGAAGGAATCGGTACTAGCGGTTCAATTCCCTAGTGATCTAACTTCACCGGCTTTCGGATAATGAGTAAGAGAGTGGATAAGAAAACCAAGGTAGTCGATTTCCTCATAGAGGCGGTGACCGGGTGGTCTAAGTCCTGATCTTAGTTATGATGAGAGTGCGCACGAGAGTTCCACCTTTTCATGGGAGAGCAAGTCAATTAGAAAGCGTTAACAGAGTAAGGAACCCAGCCTTTTTCATCAGACTAGTCAAATCGGCAATTTGCACTTGTCTCAATCAAAATGAGCTGCCTTCATTTCCTAATCCAAAGAATAAGGAAGCTAGAACAGAAGCACCCGAAGCATACGAATCCGCTTAATCAACTGTTTTAGAATAATCTGCTGAAGCAGCTCTTTAAAAAGCATCCGAATCGGAAGCTGTTCTTTCAACATCCGCCTCAGATAAAGCAGATGAGGGAGAAGGCCTTTGGCCTGATTCCCAGAATCGAATCGAAGCAGAGGAACGTTCTCTTCCCAGAGGAGAAAAGAACCAGAAGAGGAAAAGTAGCCAACGAGCTCAGCCCTTACACGAGAAGTTCCAACTGTTGTTTTTTCTAAAGAGAAAGTCGAAGTTCCAGTCTCGGTTGCTCTCATATCATAGGCGATTGGGCAGTAGATCTACCATCCTAGGCATCAGAGCCATCCCTGAATGTCGTTCACATTCAACAAGATGCCCTTTCTTACTTTAGGAATAGTTGCTTGGGCAAGAACGGTGGCCTTTTATGAGAGCAGAAAATGTGAAACGGTTTTTTGCGGAAATCAGAGGGCTGTAGTTAAAACGATGTTATAATAAGAATGTCTGTCTATTAATAAATAATAAGTTTCGAAACATCCTGTGCTCTTTTTTCTTAAAAAGAAGGCCAATCGTCAGTTAAGAATCTCACGTTATGAAACTATCCCGAAGTGCTATCAAAAAAAGCTGGTCCAATCTGAAAACGGATGGAGGTCACGGATAGAACTCATCGGCAGTCATCTTGTGTAGATAGTTTATAGTTATGCCGGCAGCCTCGGTGACTGCTTGATAGAGATTGGACAATGAACTGAGAATCGACATAAAGAAAATGCTTTGCTGACTATAGTGGGAACGACCCATCGATGGCATATTTCCCTAGCCCGAGAGACAAGTAAAATCAGGATTTAGAAATTCTTCTTGCTTAGCTGCCCCAGTTGGTGAAAGCGACCTGAACGAGTGAATTACTAAGAAGATTAACGCTTTGTCCTCTCGCGAAAACTGGAAGTGTCTTGAAGAAAGATCCATTTCCAAAGAAAGAGGGGCGGCTAGAGAGAGTAGCGTCGTGCTTTAATTGTCGGTCGATCATTCTTGCTACGGAGAGACATGCAGAGAGTGGATTGCATTTGAATGTAGAGATCTTAACGAGGGATGCCAGACGATAGACCGAGAAAAAAGAAAGTCAAACTTCTGAGTCCTCTACTAAAACTACTCCTCTAGGACTAGACTAGCTTTCCTAGTTTTTTGCTATCTGAGTAGCTAGTTAGTGAGCAGACGCAGACGAGAAAACGAAGATGATAGCTTCAGCAGCTTCCTCTTGCGTCTTATCCTATAGGGTTTTGGGGGTTATATCGGCTAGCTAAGCTTGGTCTTCTATCTGTAGGCGGGGAAATGGAATTCTTTTAGTAGACTCGTTTTAGAGCTCGCTCGTATCTGAGCTTCAGCCCGAAGTCTCCTTATCATGTAAAAATATACCTATAGCATAGACTTGCTCGATCAGAGATCGGATATCTCTTTTAATTGTCTTCAAAGAAGAAAGATGAAAATGAAACTTCCTTCTCTTCTTTCTAATATGAAATTTCCTTTTTCTGTGTTAAATTGGTTGTCAAACCCCCCAGATCCCCTACTTAGCACCATTTAGTACCTGTTATAAATTCCCAATAAATGAAATGATACCTAGCACATACCCGACTACCCATAAAATAATAAGAAAGAGGATCGATCTAGAGGAATATAAAGTCAGGTAGTAGCTCCCATCCAAATCGGCTTTTTTCGAATGCTTTTTGTCCTTTCTACTACTTGCTGAACCAGGTCTTGCCCAGACTGAAAGTCGACCAATACTCTGTCTAGTTCTGCTTATAGGTCCAGGCGCCTATTTTCTTACTCAGCAGTCGTATTTTGGCATCAAGAGAGGAGTGAAGTGAAGCTGCGTCCCTCACAGCATCTGAGCTTGAGACAACTTCATCTATAGGAAGGATCGGGAAATGATTCACTATCTCCCAAACTTTGCGAACATCTGCAGCTGAGGGGAAGAGGCCTCCATGAGTAGGCCCAGTCATTTACCCACCTCTCACAAAGAAGTGTACAGCATCTCCATGGAACTAATGATAGGCCCCAAGCTCGGTATCAGTCTGCACAAAGAGAAAGTTGGGGTTCAAACCTTACCGTGACTTTGATGAAAGAAAGCATGGCGTTCTCTTTTATACGATAACTAACCTAAAGCAAGGTCGAAGTACCGCGGGGAGTCCTTGGAGTTGAAGCTCTTTCCCTGGGCCACTGCTCTATACATTCAGATCTATTGCCAGAAGGGATGACGAACCAGTACCACGACGAACTCATTTTGAAGCAGGTTCGCCTACAGAATCTATTGGACAAAGCAAAGAGAGTGCCAGTATAAGAAATTCATGAGCGAAGCCTCAGACGTGGAATTATGATATGTAACTGAGTTGCATTCACCGGCTCTTGATCCACCAAGTACAAGTACCGGGCTTACCTGGCCAGGGAGGAGTCCTTTTATAGATATAGAAAATCATCATGATGGAAATCCTGCAAAAAAGATATAGAAGACATGCTTACCGCAGTCTAGCCATACGAAAAGAAGGGAAGAGCCAAGATTGTACATCAACTTACCGAACGGCTGAATCGTTATCTGAGATTTATGAGGAAGAAGCGGGAGGCCTTAAAATACCTTTCTGAGAAGCAGAAAAGAAAGTCAATCTAGAGCAATCACGATTATTCAGCCATGAGCTTTCTCACACTTACCATCAACTCTTGAGCCTCTTTTTCTTTTGCCTGCCCTGACCATGAATCAGGAAGTTACCCTAGATAAGTCAATCCCGCGTCTTTGAGGTGAAGCTACCTTTTTAGCTGGGAGGCCTATATATAGATATAGGCCAGCCAATATTGCTATTACGTAGGGGGAAGCCCCAGTTTCTTGATCCCAGTTTCCAGCATAGATGCCCTGGCTAAAGCGCTTAGCTCATCAAAGAAGTGCCCCAAAAGTTGAGAAATTTCCCACCCCAAGCCGTTGTGCTAAGTTTTTTCCGGCCCAATTACCCTTTAAGACAATTGACCTTATTGGAGGGTTCGAAGTATTAAATGGTTAGGAATCGGAACAAGGCGATAACCTTTCGTTTTCAATTCCCCGGCATTTTCCACAAAGAAAGAAGCGGAAGCGCAGAAACCTACTTTACCCTATTCTTTCTCCTTTTATGACCCTTCAACAATCTCGTTAGTAATGTAAAAAAAAGGAATAGGCGGGAAGAAAAGAGAAGGGAGTTTGGCCCTTTAAATTTAAAAGAGATTGGGTTGGTGTGTGAATTGGTACCTTGCGTAAGTTACTAAACAACAGATATCCGGATGTTGTAGAAGGGCGCCGGGAGTAATACTCCACCACGTACCAAATCCCAAAAAAGAAATCCGTATCTTTGATGACCCTTACTTCAAGCACCAACCCAAGACTCTGCTCTTACTACCACCGAAAGGGGGTCAACCGAAGCCAGGGGAAGTAAGGTAGCAGGTCACTAAGTTTTCTACTATGCCTTTCGCCCCTTCCGGGTTCTGTTAATTTAATAATTTTTCCTACTTCACTCGCCTAAGCTAAGGAAGGGTCGTAGCAAGCTATGGCCGATTCAATACAATAGCAGGGGTTAGTCTTCAAAGAGCTAACTCGATGTCACTGTCACTTGGGATCAGACTTAAGGAAGAACAGTTACCGATTCTACCTAATCCACTGCTGACCACGGACTGACTCAAGCACCAAGGCCTACTGCTCTTCCGACAACCGATGAAATGGCTGTTTTTTCTCTGCCTCCCCTCGGCTCCCTTAAGCCCGGAAGGCCCGACCAAAGACTGAAAGCCCGACCCGGGCAAGCAATATTTATTATGGGAACTGATCTGACCGAACTGGGTCTAATGGAACAAGATCTCGATTTCAATAAGGAATTTGAATCTGGGAGGGCCGGCAAGAATCAATGCGATAGCGAGGTTGAGCAGTAGCGAGGGGCGATAGTAAGCCAACAAATTATATAAATATTTATATATTATGCCATATATGAACTTCTCGTTTTAGAGAAAGAAAGACGGTGGAAGGACAGCATTCAAACAAAGAATTTCCTGTTGAAAAAATCCTACGTTAGAACCAGACTTTCAGCAATCCCAGAATGCGGGTGGCAGTGGGCTTCTATTGATTCAGCGGGTGATTCGGCGAATGAAAGAGCTAGTTCTGCAGCTAAGTCTACTCAGCACCTGTTTGCTTTTTCTTTTTTATCCCCTTCCAGGCACCTTACCAGCGGGTCAAGGTGCTCCAGGGCTTAACTTAATAGGGGGACAGGCATTTCGATTAGCTGGTTACTTTCTATACCTTGCCCACTCGCTTGGAGCCATCCCCTTTGTCTGTCATCCTCTCTCAAGCCCAAAAGAAAAGAGATCTCTCCTTTTTCGCCTGAAAATCTTTATTTATTCGTGCTGATCCTATTCGCCTCTGTAGGCCCAACAAAGGCCCTATACCCGCTCCTCCCCCATTGTGTTGCGATTGATTCAGTCCTATCGGGCAAAAAGCTTATTCAGGCCCTTCCTCGGCTAACTATTCGCCTTTTGGTTAACGGGCTTTGGGTGCATCCAACATGCTGAAGTTTTAGACTTTGCAAACCTCGATAACCACCCGCCCCTCTTTGAATGAGGAGCGTCACTCTTTAGAAAGGACTCCCACTCCTAAACACGGAAAAATCAGACAAGTTAAATTCCACGCCCAGTTACTGATCTCAACTTGGCGGTTCAGACCTGTTCCTTGCTCTACTTCTGAAAAAGATCCTGCGTAAAACCTCTTAGCTTTCTCTTCTCCAAGTTGCTCCTATATATGGCTGAGTCTGCAGCTTCAAGCTCGGATATTTATAAGTCCGTTAAGGGACCAGGATTTGCTAGTTCGAGATGAGAAACTGAACCTTGTGGTCCACCTGAAAAAACGGATGCAAATGCTTTTGGATGGTCAGTTTAGGTTGGTTCATGCCCGGTATGAAGACAATGCGCCATCGGTGGCTAGAGGAAAGGAAATTCTATTACCATAGGCAAGGAAGGAAGAGTAAATCAATATAGCTAGTTAGTTAGTGTTAATGCCTAGATTCCCTCTGTGTAAGAAGCTATAAGCTAATTCAATGGTAAATAAAACCTGACATCAGAAGTGGATTCCTTGTAAAGAATAGGGTCGGAAAGGGGACCTTTTTTTTTTCTCAAAGGCAAAGACTCCCTTTTGTGGCAATGTCCCGGCAAGCGGTAATGAAATGAGATAATTTTCGGGCAACTCCTACCATTCCCACATCAAACATAGAAAAGGGTGGGAATCCAGCATTACGAGAAAAAGCTCAGAAGGAGCAAGTCACAAAGATCTTAGCGCAAATAAATGAAACAGTGACAACACAGGTGATTACTTAGATTAGAAAAAGGATAAGGATAGTCTAAACAAGGATGGGACCAACCAAACTGCACCAAGAACTGAAGCTACGAGAACCCAGCTAACAACTAAAGCCTGGACCTCATGCAACAGGTAGCCTTAGCGAAAAGAGTATTACCCTTTGAGACAATATTATCCATTGCTTCTAAAAGAAAAGAAGCAAGACTAAGGAAAGCAGCGAAGGTAGCAGTGGTTGATCCCATTTCAGTAGTTGGAAAGAAGTTCATTCATCCAGTTTGATTACGAAGCCGGGTAATCGACTGATATAAAATAAACCCCTGTGTTACCGCTACTAGAAGAGAATAAAGAAAAAAGCGTGCTCATGAGTACCGACACCCGAACTTATTTATTGCCCTAGAACACATCTTAAAATGTATATGAGAGCCATGCATAGGGGTCTTCAAGGATGGCCCAAATGTTTGTTCAAACTCTCACTGGAAAAAGTTCCTTTTCAATCAACTTTGAAATAGTGAAACAATACCTTATCTTTTTAATACTTAGCTGGATGTGAAAAGAATCCAATATTGGACGAAAAAGCAAAAACCTAAAAATTAAGAACTCCTTTCATTACCCGCTGAACGGAAAGAGGACCACCGAGAAAGAGCAAGTGAAACTGGTGCAAAGTAAACTTATTCTTCCTATGTACACGAAGAACTTCGTGGCCCAATCTGTACCTACTCTACCTACTCTACTGAATTTAGAATGCTATCAAGTCAAATCAATAAGATCAAAAGGAGCTTTATATCTACTGCAATCCCAATTCCAAATCCAGCAGCTCAAAAAAGAAGAATGCCTCTCATAAACACCGTGTCACCCCAGCCCGTAGTAACAAGGACCGTGGACCAATCCAATTCACTGACTCTCCCCTTAGCAAGGTCCTTGACAAAGAACTCGAACAAAATTGTCCTCCAAGTTAGTTAGGCTTAATCGGGAGTAGGCATCTTAGATAAGACAAATCCTCTTTCAGAGGTCTTTATTGAAGCTTCTAAAGCACTAATAGGGTACCAATAAGGTAATCCCCAACAAGACTTTGAATCGTGAGATTGGGGTATAGGATGGGTTCTTTCCTCCGGAATAGAGAAATCCTGAGAGATTTATTCAGAGAAAAGACTGAATAGAGTTAGCCGAAGAGAAGCTTTTCTAGTGAGATAGCGAAAGCCGAAGGCTAAGAAGAATAAGAGAAAGGGGATGCCGAAGGCTAAGAAGCCCAATGAGATAGGGACCAGGCTAATAAGGAGTAATGCAGACGGGGCTATTTACAGATACGGATCCTCGCTTTGGGAGGAGGTCAAAAAAAAGGCTATACTACTGTTGCTGGAAAACCCTGCAATCAGTGGAATGTCATTTTCTGGGTTTTCTCATGGTGGATTAGTGAATCCGAGCTGGATTTGAACCAGCGTAGGCATATTGCCAACGAATTTACAGTCCGTCCCCACGCTCGGGCATCGACCCAGGAAGAAGAAATTCCAGACTGATTAAGAATCAATCATTCCTGATCAACTTCCTTTCGTAATACCCCCAGGGTCCTCGCTTCCTCCTTGAAAGAGAGATTGAACCACTAGACGATGGGAGTTTCCCGACCGTGGCTTGATCTTGTTCCTTTGGTAAGGTTACACTTTCGCGTGTGAACTTCATTCTTTTATAGAAATATAGAAAGAAGGTATCTTACCCTTCACGACCAAGAAGAGCTGTGTGGGATTCCTCCCACAGGAAAGAGAGCAGCAAAGGCTGTTCGGGATTAACCTGATTGACCGAATATTGCCCCTTGGACTGATTGCCCATTAGTAATAGTAAGGGGAGCCCCGAGTAGTTTACCGGACAAATTGAGTTGTCGTGACGATACCTTTCTTAGTGGAAGATCGGAATTCTCTTCATCACGAGACTGATCGGATCCGCCGTAGACACCCGAGAGACCTCCACAAGGCAGGCTAAAAGAGTCAGAGGACAACAAGCAAAGAGTTATGCTTTCATTTCTTTGTTGAGATTGAAATCAAGTTCTTTAAAAAGGGGTAGGTATAATGCACGCAGGCCAAGTCAAGAAAAGGACTTCCTTACTTTGATTTCATAGTTGTCTTAATGACTAGTAGTTTGAAGCCTTTTACTTTTTCGATTCGGTCGGCGAGATCCATTTTTTGTTCTAGGTTCAAGAGGAAAAGAGGAAGGAGAGGAACCACCGCCCATTTTACGAAAGTACGGTCACCGGTGGCTAATACCTTCTCGACACTATCGAACCTGAAATCAACTCTCAGGGGTAGGAATCGTTTTCGCATCCTGGACTTAAGGACGGCAAAAACCTAACCCTAGCGAAGCGCGGGGCTCCGTAGATACCTACCGGCGAATCCGTGCTTCCGGAAGGAGGGTCGAAACTAGCCAGGCAGGTGAGTTGTTTACTATTTTTTACTTAGAATGGGAATGGGTGTGGGAACTACTGGTTGTGCCCCCGTTTCTTTGGCTTCAACGTCAACCGGGGAAAGCTCAAGAGATGAGGAATCTGAGAAAGCTTCTCTTCTGCCTACCAAAGACAGAGGGTCAGGTGCTGTCTGATCTCCTTTGTTATATCTCTTCTTTTTCCTGCTGCTAGTAGGAAACAGCTCTTAGGAATCTTAGTTTGCTTCCTTTCTTCCGTCCCTTGGGACCGCTCTTTGGTACTTCAACTGTTTACCTGATTCTCGTCCCGGAACCTGGGGTCAATCAGCCCAATCCCTGGCGTCTTTTGTTTCGGTATGCCGAAAAGCTAGCAAGTCTTTTTCATTGATCTTCTGCCCGTCTATCTCTTTCTGGTTAAATGCGTCTATCAAGGGCGTGTAAAGCAGCGGTAGATCAACATAGGTGTGAACAAAGCACCATTTTCCATGAATTCGAAAATCTACAATAGCGAGAACATTCTTTTAAAAGAATGTAGCTGCAGTCGTCACTCTATTTCTTAATAAAAATAGTATTCATTATTTATATTAAGAAATAATAGAAGGATTCAGTGCGCCCATTTCCTTGTAGAACTAGACAGAGAGAGATTCTCTCTCTAAAGATGTTCCGCAAAATCCCATATCCGTTAGACCGTTGGAATCGAGGATAGAGCTTGAGCCGTTAAACCTGCCTGCGATCGAGCTTCACTTCAAGGCATTGAACATTGACCTCTTTCTAGGCATGACATTCCAGTGAGCTCTTACCATAGTAGTAGTCTATTTATCATTTCCGGTCTTTCTGTTTTTTCTTTCATTGTCGGGAGTAGGCTTTCTTGTCCTCCTTTATTCTAATTCTAAATAGGAATGCCCACGAATTGGCTTCGAGTCTTCGTATTAATGCCGGAATTCCCCTCACTTCCCAAATGAAATAGAACCAAAGTCAAGACAATTTAGCAGGATAATGGGGGGAACCCTATGATAGAATCTTCTAGGTATCTGCCTTTCTGTTAGAGGAGATTTTTGGAGTTTCGCTGTAAATAATCAGCTCTGGTGGTTCTTTCTTGAGCCAGCGGAGATGACACCAAAAGCTCAGTGGCTTTTGGGCTTTCTTCTGTCTCGGACCCTGACCTGTGCTGTGCCATGGAGGGTTTCCCTTTATTGGATTCTTTACCTTTATCTTTTTTAGTGAGTGGAGTTCTTTTAAGTGATTAGAGCAGAGGGAAAATCGAGATCAATCCCTGGATTCTTCCCTGCGAAGGAAAGGAGGGGTTTTTTTGGCATCAATGTCAGCAGATCGATCTGATACAGAGATTTGATTTGAGAGAAACCAAGTCTTTTGGCTTCTTTTGTGCTTAGTGTTACAGTGGTCGAGTCTGGATTTGGTAAAGTTTCTGCCCGAATGGATTTCAGCATATGGAATTAGATCAAATCAGAATTTGTGAAAACGCTATGTTTTCGTACATCCAATTATAAGGAAATATATGATACGCGCAGAGTACTGAAGGAGAAGTTGACGTCCAATTTGCAGCCCGAAGCATGCCATTCCAGTCATATCAGATCTTCTGGCGAAGTCGCAGAATCAGAGCAGAGATTCTCTCCGAACGCCCGATGGCCCTCACGGTAAGGAAGTTGACTACTTTCTTCAATCAGCAAAAGAGAGACCCTTGAGCATATTCTTCGTTATTCGTTAGAGTGACCGTTTGCGGATCCAGGAGTTCCAGTATAGTAGGCGAGTACAATGGGAATAAATCCAGTTTTTGGCTTGACTCGGAAACCGCTAGTCAACTCGTAAGCATAGCCAGGGGAGTCTCTTTCCGGAAGAGCAATCATTAATATTCGTGGAAACCCCTTTTCAATTTAAGGGCAAAAGGTCTTACGCCTTGATTACAATTTCCGGATATCTATAGCATACGTTATTCTCGGATCTCAGAGACAGATGTAGGTATACTTTGACTTTGAAAAGTCTCTGTCGCTGATCAGCTCGACTCACTTGTAGGGATAGGAGCATCAGCTCTATCATACTAGACTATGTCGCATATCCCGGTGTGAGCAAAAAGAGTACCTATCGATTTTCACTTCATTCCTGGGCATACTGGAGAACTTCCCGCTTATGAAACTATAGAAAGGGAAGAATCGCTATCAACGGGAAGAAGCGCTACCAGACATCTAAGAGGTGAAAGCGAGTAGAACGCCTTATTCAAATTAAAAGAAAGAGAGGGCTTGAGGCAAACAAAGTTTGATTCAAAAAGCAAGTTGTTGGTCTTTGATTCCTGACTGAAGAGATTCCAATCTCAAGAGCTAAAACAATGACCATGATAAAGAAGGAAGGCTAAACCACTCAACAGGGCAAAGGCAGCGTCTTTCTCCTCTATGGAAGTTCTTTGAATGCCTCTTTCTCAAAGGTCTACGCTACGAGAGGTTGAAATCTAAGAGAGAAAATATCTACTAAGCAAACATCTTTCAAAGAAGGAATTGACTACTGAAGTTGCCCTCCTAACAAACTGACCAAAACTCTAGCTATAACAAGTTGCTAAGTAAAGAGAGAGACTAAGCTGAGCTTGATTACCCCTGAAATGAGATCTTCGAAGAACCCGTCAGCGCATGCTGGCCACTATGGTATGGCAACCAGGAAGAATTTTCTTCTTGGTCCTCTTATTCTTAGACTTATTCTTATAAAGAGGAGCATCCCTTGTCTCTGCTCTTTTCAGGAAACTCGAAATATCTATTGAATTTAAAAGGTAGTCTCTTCTCGGCTAAGACGGATTTACTATTGCGACTCAGATTGGGCTAGCTGCCCTATGACCCGACGTTCGACTACTGTCTATTGTGTCTTCCTTGGTTCCAACCCTCTTTCTTTTCCAAGAAAGAAGCAAGCATTTAACAAGAAAGCATCAACCGGATTCATTAAACTTCAAAAGCATTTACCTTTCGACATATTCACTCGAGCTGAAACAATTGATTCCCCCTCGGGAATAGAGTCAGAACTGATAGCCATTTCCCTTTCCCTCGGTCTTTTTCGCCCTGAGCGGGACTCCGAAAGAATTGAAACGCTTTCCTTCACTGCCTTCTAAGCGCTACCTGGGACGTGGGAACCTATCTATTCGTGGATCGTATCTTTCCAGGGTTTCAATCCCACCCCTTGATTGATGGACTGCCTTTACTTCTTCTTTCCGACTTAGTCCTGAAAAGAGGAACGTTGCTAGACTCACTTACTAATAGTTAATAACTGAGCCTTGAGCTTAAGGCTGGCACGTGGTCTTCTTCTCTTTCTTGCTTTCAGCACCTGCCCTGAGCCATAACTATGAGTGGGGATAACTGAATGCTTTCCCGAGTATCAGCATAACTCACTAATAAGAGGCTATAGTAATGACCATGACACATATAGGAAGAAAAGGAAGTATGCGTGCTAGTAGGATTCCTTTACAAAGTGGAGTATACTTCTTTGAGTCTTCAAGCTTTATCAAATACTCTACCTGGGGAGTTTCTATGTCCCGTTCTAGACTCTGGTTCAATGCTCTCCTAACAAATGGATTCATATAGGGTCCTACTGGCTCTATCTATCACAGGGAATGGAGAGCCTTGTACCTCTCTAAGGGTCTAGTAGAATGTATTGAAATGAGTCTCTGCTGGCTCCTTACTATTGAAGCTCTATCAACCTTTCTTATATCAAGTAAGTAGATGGAAGTCACTTTCTCAGTCATGGCTTCATCCATCCAATCCCTCTGTAGCATTTTCCTTAAAGTACCTTATTAGAATTAGAGCTATTAGTAAGCCCTAGAGTGTTGACAAGTTGTTCAGGTCAATAGACAGAGGCATCTACACCTTTCCAGGAACCTTGAACTAGTGCCTTTCTTTTTGTCTACTCAATTACCTCCATAGAAAGAGTACCATGGTAAAGAAGTCACGGAGATAGAGAAATCTTATATCCCTCCATAGAGCATCCAAGGAAGCCATGAGCCTTAAATTAAATAAGAAGAGAGTTCCCAGAGAAAGTACCAGCTCTTTCTCTATTCCTAGCCTTTCTTCTACGATGTGTCTACCCTATTTGCTTATTATGAGATTGGGCTGTAGAAGCCTACTCAGTAGCTACTAGGTATGGGGCAAAAGAACTACGGGTATCTCCATATTTTAAATAAGAGCATATGATGTTGCCTCACAAACCACCTATTTCGTCGTCCTGCTGGTCTTAGAAAGAAATTAAGGACTTAGCACATGAAGAGCAAAGGAGTAGCCTCGTCTGGGATCTAACAATCTGCCTACTCTCTTCTCCAAAGCAATTTACTATCCTACCTCTTTAGGTCTTTAAAACTCCTATCTCTCACTCCAACTCGATAGACAGCTCGAAACCATCCAATATGTCCCAGGGTCCAAGAAACCCTTAATTCTCACATTTGGAGCAGTACCCTAGTGGCTTATTCTCAGTGCCTTCACTTATCCATTAGTCTTGTGAATTTTAGCTCAAGAAGTATAGCTAGATAGAAGGAGAAATGCGCTATCCAGTCGACTGAATTCCTCTTTCTCAGGAAACTCCAAACTCTCAGAAAGAACTCTAACAAGGAGAAGACTTTTCCAAGTTCCGAGAAGAAAGTCAGTGGACAGATACGTACCCGATAGGGGGAGCCCTACTTCAGAGTCAGGTCCAGAAAGGATTCGAAATCCACTCCTTTCTTAAAAGCCCTTAACCTTCCAGTATCTTCTATCTGTGAGCGAACGACTTACGGAAAAATCCGAGTTCCTAATGCTCTCAATCTATAAATGTACTAGACTTGAATGAGCACTGACTTCTTCTTCTCGCTTTAGTCAGCCAATCCAAGAAAAAGAGTGTATCCGACTTTCTCCCTAAAAAATATGAAATCTAGGGATTGATTCTAGCTTCAAGACTGTAGAAGGACTCAAGGGAGACCATTCTCTGGATCATATAGAAGTCTAAAAAGAAATAAATATAGCTCAGCGAGAATATGGTAAGCAAAGGTCCTAGGAAAGGATAGTACCCCATCCGTAACGATCCGTGAGAATCCATGGGCTAGAGGATGACTGACTTCTTTCTATCTAGATTGTTGGTGAAAGAGGAAAAGAGCAATTCAGTGAATCCGAAAGAAGGTCCCCAGAAGACAAGTATCCTAGGACTTGGTTCTCTTCCGTCTGTTCTAACACAAGAAACGAACTAAAGGAAAGTAGTAGCCTGAGTTTGTTAGAATGCAGAATAGACTCATTTTCGCGTATTAGCGCTTCTGACTGGAGTCTGTGAGGGAGCATCTAGAACTAGAATCGGGTTCACAACAGAAGCCCTGGAAACTTAAAAAAGAGGGGTCCTATGTGAATGAGAGTGTAGCTAGGTCGAGTGAGTTAGGAATGCAGAAAGATCAGTTCTTCCTAGGGCAGAGCCACTAGCGTTTTCACGGGAGAGGTTCATGGCTATGTGGAACTCATAGTTCTAGCTTCTGAGGAAATTGACTAGTCTGATTGTAGACCTTGTTGGAGCTCTTTGATTCTTTGACTTTTTCTTATAGAGAAATTACTTGGATCAAACAAAGATTGTGTCGACAATAGAGCGGATACACGCGATTTCCCAACTTGGCAACTATGTGTACTTCTTCTCTCTAGAGAGCGCAGCTGTTAGGTGATTATGGCGTTCCTTACATGATCTATATGTTTCATCAATAAAGAAAGGCTTGGAGATTTGTTTCGTAGAAGCACCTTCTTCCTATCCATGTCTCTATCTTTATTCGCAGAGACGGCCCGCTGTCACAGCTTTTGTCAGCCTCAGCTCGAGCCCTCGCCTGTTCAACGCTAGTAACGTGGTCTTGGAGTACTTTATAAGCCTGCTGAGCCTCATTAATCTTCGTCTGAAGTGCTTCCTGAAACAAGCACGAGGGAACGGTCAGAAGATAACTCGTATCGGGATAGGAGACACACCGTATGAGCTTTTGTAGGAGCAAGCAGACCGAGTTTCTAGGATAGGAGTCCTTCTTTATTGACCTTGAAGTTCCGGCATACAAGTAAGCACGAACATGAATAAAAGCAGGCAATGGAATTGTATCACAATCGTAATATGTTGAATAGGCATAATAGAGCCCGACTGCCAGTTAAGTTATTGGAATAGGCCCCCTGTCTTGTTTGTCTTAGCCACCTTATTTTGAAGGAGCAAGCCTGCTTCGGTATTCGGTAGTGGTAGTAACTTCAAAGGAATTGGTAGTATATCTTGAATAGATAAGCATTCATAATGTATGAACTCAACCCATGTTCAAGAGCTTGAAGAATGAAGTGAAAAGCTTGACTTTAGAGTTCGATCGGTTTTCGCCCTTCTCTTTCGCTTACTGGTTCATACCAGATAAGGTAAGAGTTCGGTTCCTATTGAGTCAGTTCTGGGACTAAGAGAAAGGGGATATCGATAAAGATGAGTATGCCTCGAAAGGAAGAAAGAATTTTTTTAATATAGGGAAGCAATTATAGAATATTTAGTTTCTGATTTCTCTTCTGATGCTTTGCTTAATAACCGCTCGTCGAGCAGCTTCTCCTTTTCCTTTTCTTCCACCGGACGATGTAAACTCAGATTATTCATTCATTGTAGCAGCTTGCTTGTTTTGTTCCACGCTGAAGGGTTTGAAGAGGGGAGTGCTTGCTTAAAGTTTATGTCTTTTGCTTACCCTCTTGGAAAATTCATCCTTAAGTCAAGAGTCTGAACTTCGTCAACCGTAACGTAATTAATTGGCTAAGCAAAGGGTCTACTAGCAGGAGAGGATGCATTTACCAACGGGAGTTCTCCTTTCAGTCGAGCTCAATTATATCGACCCTGGCGAAGTGGAGTTTCTTGTAGTTGAATCGAAAAATGTTATTAGGGGTAAAGAGACTCGACGTAAGGAAGAGGGGAGAGTCTAGATGTCTAGCTTGACTGACTGACCGGCCTGGCTCTTTGGCATCTTCTTTCGCAAAGAATACGTAGCTCTCCGCTAAAGCCCTTGACTCGCTTTTAGTTGAATCCTCTATTTGATTAGCAGTTTCATTGCGCTAAGGCTGGTACGCGTAGTAAACAAAGCCTCTACCTACCCCGGAATTAAAATAGCTTTTTTTTTTCTTCTATTCGAAAAGGTCAGAAAAGTTGAGATTGAACCTTGGCGAAACATAGCAACAGGGGGCAAGCCAGGTATCCTAGTAGGCAGGGGATTCAAAACAAAAGAGATAGATCCAGACCAAGAAAAGAAAGTGTAGTCTTGGAATGGGACTAGGTTTAGGTTAGGAATTCTTTTTCCAACTCGTCCCAGAATGGGCGTTATGGCAAAGAACAAGAAGAAAACAATCTGTTACTAGGGACATAGCTATCAGATCTACTACTAGTGCTTTAGCCATAGCCTTCCTTCCTTTACCAAAGCTATCTTCTCTACTTGCTACAATGCCGCTTAGTGATGATGCTGAAGCTTACTAAGCTAATAAGATACGGAAGTTTCTCACCTTTAAAAAAGAGATTCCATAGGACTTAACTTATACGATACGATATGCCCTGGGGTAGGCATCAGAAGGAAGACGTTCTATATGCCTAAGAAGCGAACACTACCTATATATCTAGCTACTTCCAGTTGACTTCCTTAACTCGCCTCTGGGTGCTATAAGGTCTCTTCCTGCCTAGCGTTCACCAGTAGTCAGAGAAGGACTTCACTGCTTGCTACACACTAGAATGCAGAATGGGCTATCCTTTCAAGTTTTATGCTATAGAAATGGATTTTCTTTGAACGTAGATAAGAGATCTTAAAAGCCAAAGAGATGATAGGAGTAGCTCGCTAAAGCCCTTCGCCCCGTAAAGAAAGTTTCTTTGTGACTCTACCTGGGGAAGCAAGAAAGCATTCCTGCGAAGCTAAGCAGGAAGAAAGGGTTGGGAATAGAATAGAAAGTAGGGGTGAACACCCAGCAAGCGTAGTCGATAAGCAAGAGCTAGCCTTAAAATGAATATGATTATGCCTATCCTTCTGGGGGAGTCAGAAGATCCGCAGTTAGACGCGGAAGCAGCAGCGATCGGGGAGGCAGGTGGCCGACTAGGTCAGAGTTGTGAAGGTGGTGGCAAACGACGTATTTTCGCCATAGGCGGCTTTGGTCAGAGGCTATTGCCTGAGTGGGAAAGGGTTATAGTGAAGACTTGCACGCCATCTCGTGTAGTGAATACCGTACATCTCATCCAGTCTCAGAAAAAAACTGAACCTGCTATTTGGCTCCAACGGGTGCATGTATCAAGGTAAATTACTATTCTAAGACTGTAGACTCTCTATCTATCTCTTAGTGTCCCTCTTCTTTTCCTCAGCCTGTGGGGAAAAGCCCGAGGTGCACTGATTTTCGCCCTCATTTTATGAGATGGGGTTGGTCAAACTTTCCCTTCCTTGCTTCATCCTTCCCGTAATATTACTTTCTATCCGCTTCTAGCCTAACTAAGGCAATTCAGTTCACTTCTGGAGCGTCGAAAGCATAGTTGAATGTGTCTTTCTTTCTTCGGAATGAATGAGAGTAATAGTAGTCAGGGAAAGAGAGTCTTTTCAAGGCAACTAGTGCTCTTTCTTTGACCCCTAACGCTAGGGCCACTTCCTGGCGTTCGTGCCCCATACTCATGGGTTACTTCATTCACTTCATAGAGGGCAACAAAGGTAGATTTAGAAAAGATAGACTTTCGCTTATATAGGACTTTCGATCATTAATACGAGTAGGAGGAAAGGGCAAGCAAGCAGCAACGGGAGCTCCTTCTAACAGAGTGAATCGTAGCGTTTATATCTGGGATTAAGCTCTGCAGCCAGCCTATGCCTTTCAGGCAGTTGATTGCCCTTCTAGCTATAATAACGAACTTCCTTTCCCTCTACAACCTTGCTGGGATTGCTTGATTGGGTTAGCATTCATAGCTGTTAGCACGAGATGCAGTTCATAGATAACTCCTAGCTCTTAGGATTGAAGCTTATCTTCTCAGAACTCAAACTTTGAAAAGGTTCCTAACGTTAAAGAAAGCTTAGCTTATTCTCCCACTCTGGTTTTAACCGATGCATTAGCTTTTCTTTTACAAGATGTCCTGGACGCCCCTTTCTTCAAACTTCAAAAAAGGAGATGCATGTAATTACGGATATCATAGCTTTAGGTGCTCCTACTTTAGACGTACATGGACGATACACTCGATACAGCCAGCGTATAGGGATAGGGAGAGGTAAAAAGGCATAGCATAGCTTTCAGGGAAACTCCTTAACACAGGAGTATTGGAAATGGAAATACAGATCAAATACCTTCTGAGGCGGTGTTCCCTACATACAGTACGGAGGGGAAGCGGGAAGAGAAGAAGGGCTAATTAGAATATGCAACAGCGCTTAGCCCCTCCACTCAACTCAGCCATACAAGCCTTTCTAGTTATCCTATACGTTATGTGCTTAGTTACACGGTTACACGACTTCGACTCTGGGCGTCCCCCAACTATCCTTCTTTCCACGGACAGGCAGGTTAAGCTGACTAGCTGCCATCGCTTTCAGATTCAAGGAAATTTTCCAGACCTTTAGGTTCTGATTCGACTGATCGCCCTACTTCTTTAGCTTTAGGAGCTAGACCAGCGAGAGATTCTTTCTATTACAAGAGTTTACTTCGAGAGAAACAGACCGGGCATCCATCCATTCTTCTATGTCTTCTATGTTATAAGCCTCTGGCTCTAGCTACTCTCGATACCTCTTACTTCAGAATAGTCACGCTTCCCAGTCTCTCCTTGCAGCGAGTTAGAAGGTTGTCTAAGCGATTAAGGAGTTTTGTAATCAATATCCGCTATCTTCATCTGGTCTTTCCGGAAGCCTGCCCATCGAGCTGAGGAGAAAGGAAAGAAGAGCTTGTTGTTCCTTCCCGCGTTGGAATGCAACCTTAGTTGAAAGTGATGATGTTGATCTCCTTTTCCGAGAATGAGAATGTTAGGCTAATCTGAATAGGGGGTTGGGAATCCCACCTTTGAAAGAGTTGGTGTCTCGTCCGGGGCATGCTAATAGTTGTGTGGGGATATATTCCTAAGCCAAGCTATACCTGCAAGCCAGTTTTTGTCTTGTTCTGAGGGAAAAGACTTCATAATAGGCCAGCCAGGACTAGTGTGATCCTAACCGGTCTTCTTCTTACTTACACTATTTCTTTTACCGGGATTGATGTCCGAGGAAGGATTGGAAGAGTGAGGGTTTAGGCTTTCCAGGAAGAGATGAGACCAAATCTGGAGAGATGCGAAGAAGGAACTGTTTTCAGGACAAAGACTCGAAGGGCTTGGTTGTGAGGAAGTGAATAAATTAGGGTACGGTCCGACGTAAGCCACAGTTTGATCGACAAGCTCAGTTTACAATGAAAATCAATGCAAGAAGAAGAAGGACGACAACGGAATGGGAGGTTCATCGGAACTGTTCTAGTTCGATCGCAAATAGCGTTTAGCTTGAGTGCGCGATCATGACAAGGACTTGAGGTTCTTTTTCCGAAGGAGCTGAGAAAGGAAGCATCATTGGCTAAACCCACGAGCCAGAGACGGAATTCCCAAGTCGAATGGGAACCATTTCTGTACCGGTTCCACCGAATGCTCCTCTTTTCTACTACGGTAAACTTCACTCTAAGCCAATCCAGTTCTCTGACTAAAGGTTCACTGGAACCTACCAAGCCAAGCATTTGCCCGCTTGACGGTCGGAGCGCTCTTTTATGATATGAAGAAGAAGCGCGTATATCTTTTATCTATGCTTGGCTGGTGGAATAGATCATTGCATTTTTTAGATAAAAGCTGGCGATGACTTGTCAACTCAATCGAGATCGATCGCTTTCAAGTGTTTTTTGTTTCCCTCCCGAAAGAAAATTGGAAAGAAGAAAGAAGGCGCAACACTTTCAGTGCCTTTTCGCTAGTAAGATCCATACAAAAACAAGTGCGTCTCACTGTCACGGGAATAGACAGAGAGCGATTGGAAGCCTTATGCTCCGCCCGCGGTGCTAAACTCTAAACTAAAGTTCCGCGAGAATAGAGTTTGTTCTATGGTCCGAAGAACGCTCAGAATCCGGATGAGTTGACTCAGGCACAGATCCATTTTCCCTCTGCCTCGGCGTCACTCCAATAGCCGATGTCATCATTAGGGCAAACGATTTCTCTTTATTGCCTATCTCTCTAGAAAGGAGGAGTAATAGAAGGTTAGGTGTTCATTGGGTATGATATCTAGTGCCGATCCGGGATACTCCGAAGGGCGACTAGGTCAGTCCATTGAGGGAGGCGGAAAAGGCCTTATATTCGCCATCGGGAACTAGATCGGTCTTTGGCTTTTACGGCCACCAATGGGCAGCAGCTGTGTTAAAGAGCCGTGGATGGTACCTTTAATCAACTTGCTCCCCTTGACCTTGGGAGCATGGATTCTTTCTCGTAAAAATCAGCAACAGACCGTTGGCCGCTGCAAGTTATGTCTAAGATGATGACAACCGTGTTCGGAGAGAGGCTTGGCTATTGTTGGGCATTAACCATCAATGGCACTATGTTCGATGTACCCTTTGTAAAGTAAAGTAAAAAAGGGTCCACTGTATGTTTTATAACAGGCCACAGGCCAACCTCTCGGATATATGTCGTCTTGGGCCAGTATTCGCACTATCTCACAATTTTCTGGTGTGGTTAGCTGCGGACGAGGTATACCTCGAGAGAAAGTGTACAAACTATGCTCTCTTGGGTGATGATATTGTTATCGCCGACAAGAAGGAAGCAGAATGCTATTTTGATATGCTGCTGGGTTAGTTAGGGGTCAAGATTTGGGCAACGGGACCATTGAATTTTCAAAACGCTTTTTCCATAGTTCACTTGATCCTTCCCCTATTTCACTTAAAATGGTAAGGGGACCTACCCAATACAATAGGAACTATGGCAGTGATGAATAAGTACGGAAACCGCTCTTTAAGAGTGAGTCTACGTTTGCGCGGGGCCAGGTACCACACATATGTGGTGAAACCCGACTTGCCTTTTCATCTAAATCGTCATAGACACTTTCTAATATTGTTCTGCCCTTCGGGGATCACCCCTCTTCCTTTCTAATCAGTGATGAGAGTGTCTCTGCACACAATAAAAACAAATAGTGGGGAGAGGCTTGACGGAGACTTCTGTTAGGACAAAATTCTTCTTTAGTGAAGATAGGACTTCGTTCAGTTTGCTGGACCATTCCATTCTATCGAACCTGTTTCCCGGTCACCTGTTGTGTTGGGATGATCTCTTTTCATTCTTGATAGCTCTGCCATCTTCTACGTCCCTACCGAGATGGATTCTCTTCTAGGAGGGAATGAAGGTTTGGCATTGGGGTAGCCATCTATTTGAAGACTCCTCTCTTTTGAGATAGTCTATGATCGATCAAACGAGACATGTCATGAGCTTGAATTCCATCGAACCTTCCTTTACTTTCTTTATAGAAAGTAATTTCTTCTAGCTTGAACCCGCTTCACTCTCCCTTTCGAGACAACACTAACAAAGGCAAGAAAGAGAGAGTCAAGAAGAACAGACAGATAGACATGTAAGGAAGGTCAGAGAGTGGGAAAGAGCTACTCCTTGCTTATTGTTATAGCGCGCCCCCTACCTAACTAACTGACGAGTAGTTTACCTTAACGTATGTAATAGCAACGTCAAAGGACGAGAAGATGTGTGTAGTACCCGTACTGGAATGGAAGCTCTTGGATAGAAGAGAAGGGAACAGAAGATACCAACGAAGAAGTTGGGAGGTCGGAGTAAGAGCATCACAGAAAGAAGAGTAGCTGAACCAAAGCGTAAAAGCTAGCTGGCAAAGAACCTAGCGCAATGAAAGATGTTTATTTTAATGAATCGAGATTTTCTTAGTGTGAAGTCAGCTGTACTACTATAATATAAATAAAAAAATGCATATTTTTTGTTTGACCGGCAAAGCATTGAACGAACACAGGGACTGCCCCTACTAGATCGAAGTCACGCATGGTCAGTTTCATCTTGCCACATCGTAGCAGCCTCTCCATACAAGTCACAAGCGGACCAAAGCAATAGCAATAGGAAGAAGGATTCATCCCAGAAGGAGACCTTACCTGCCTGCCTCTCTTTGTCCAATTAGTGTATCAACGTATAAGAAGATTCCATGATAAGAGAGATGAGGTAGCCGACCCGACAATATGACACATAAGTAAGAAGGATCAGTTCCAGCGGTCGGTGGAAAAGGAATAAATAGTAAAGCTTGTTTGGATATGGATATAAGGAAGCACTCATTCTCTCCCGATGAGAATAAGCCTCTCTTTCCATAGAGTTCTTCTTTTTCCTCGCCGACCGAATGATCAAGTATTCGGAGAATCGGTTGTTAGGGCGTTTACCTTCGGATTGGAACAGGGGCTGGAAAGGCTACGTTTATGGCCATTCCAATGGACGACTTCCAGATGATCCTTGGAATGGAATTTTGACGAACGGCCTTGCACCGCTACCTTTTATGGACATGGACTCGATTGCTATCTTAGCTGCTTTCCTCGTTATGAGACGATAGGCTGAGTTAAGACGTGTCGAATCTTTTAGTAAGTCGTCAAAGAGGGTCGACGAAGCGAAGTTGACGGGCCGATAGGACAACCATTGTGCGTAGTTAAGTGAGCGAACTGCGCTTTCACGAACCGAGCTTTTCCGAGTCGACTAAGTCAATTCAGTGCTGTTGAAAGCGTAGCACACTTAACTTAGGCACCCAACTTCTATATGTCAATCAAGTTCCTGCATGTGAGCATGGGTGGTAAAGGAAGAAAGCGTGAGCTTGACTTTTTATTGACTTTAGTTAGCAGGGGAAGCAGCGGCGCATCCCGCCCGTCCTTAAAGCATCGCATCTGTTCAGTCATGTAAGCTAAGGTTTTTTTCTATCTGCTGATAGAGCACCTTGTTTCTTATTCTTTCTTTCGAGCTCAAGCCTACGCCCTCTTTCCTTCTCTGTCCCTTAGGCTCTCTGTCCTGCTCCCCTGAAAAGGGCGAAGCGGAAATTTCATAAGAGAAGAAAGCTGGTAGCGTAGATTCAGGCTACCCGAGTAGCTACGATTCCGTCCCTCCCAGTTCACAGGTGTAGTTGCGCGTACTTAAATTAATCCACTTTTTTCGAGATTTGGTTGGTGTTCAGTGTACCGCACCGTGGGTACAATAGAAGTATCAGGATCCAAAGAAAAGAAAGAAGAGAAAAAGCGCTAAGATAAAAACCTACATGCTTAACACATGCGTGCGAGTCGTATGAAAGAGAAAGACAAGACCCCTACCGGACCAGAGGCTTCCCGCCCGGATTATGTCCAAGAAGAAAAATGACCACTACGCACGAAGGACCAAGGTGGATTCAGGAGGATAAGGGTAAGAAGCGGGGTAGAGTAATGGTTAACTTCTCGGGCTCATAATCTGAAGACTGCAGGTTCGAATCCTGCCCCCGCCTAAGAACGTCGAGATGCTGTATTATATTAACGAGTCTCTCTCTTTTGAGCTAACTAAAGCGCTAAAGCAAGTAACTGCAAGAAAAGTTCTAGTCGATTGACCGACAGGAAAGTCATTCTATTCTGAGCACGTCTTCGCCGACCTACTTAAAGAACGAGCATATTCCTTCCCATCCACCATCTCCTTCTGGGTTACTCCGATGCACACGCTTAGCTACAACTTCTGGCTTACAAAAGCGGCCCCAGACTACTTCTCAAGTCTGATTGAAACTCAACTTGATGGGCAGAATCTTGAGCCAGAGGTCATACTGATCCTGTCCTTTCAATAGTGAACACGCACACAACAGAATCGCATCGAGAAAGACAAGGATGGGAATATGGTTGACCCAGAATTGACATAAGAAAGACGGCCCAACTTCATCACCAAAGAAAGGGGGAGCTTTGCCCATTCTAATTATCAAGATCCGGCTACCCAAGTAAGAAAGATTTCTAATAACAAACAAAGCGAGGAGAGCGATCTACAAGAGTAAGCGAATGGTTAATTCACTCAAGTCTTTCTTGGAAGTGGAAGAAAACAGATGCTATGCTGTCTAGCAAAGAACGCATGGATAAGTGGGCGAGCAAGCGAAGCCCCAGGTTCGGAAAGAATAGAAAGAATAGTAGATACCAGAATGATTCTTGAGCAGCGCGGGGAGAAGTGAAGAAAAGGCAAATCCTTGAGAAGGAAGAGCGCTATCCTAGTAAAGAAGATAAGTTCTCGAGATATCTATAGTGAACCGAATGTTGCTTAGGGCGGGTGACCATCTTATGATTGAAAATAAGCACCGAAAGTAAGAGAAGTGAGGCGTTCGGAACCTACTCTAGTAGAGGAACCAACCCCCCAGAAAACCTGACCAAAAAAAAAAGAGCTACGTTCCCGTAACTAACGTTACTTCGGAGTATGTGGCTGATCCGCTGAGAAAAGACGGGAAGGCAAACAGAAAGTACTACTTTCTTAAGTTAAGATGAATCTATTGAAGAGTCAAGGTTTCCAATGAGCACGGATGAGGCGAAGCATCGATCCCTAACAAGCGAGGTAAGCGCCCGGATACAAAGGAATCTTAGTCTATGTCTTGGTCACCCAGAAAAGTCTTTAGAGATAGTTGAGGGACCTCTACTTTACGTACCCCTTTAGTCTTAAGAGAAAGTAAAGTAATACACTCAGTCTCACCGTTGGAGGATTTAGGGCGTTAGCCCGAAACCCATAGAGAGTCAAAAGGCTGTAGCACTGCAGGAAGACCAAGGTCTCGATCGACAGATCTAGTGGTCAGTCACCCTCAATATTGGATTCTACGGCCAATGCTGCTAAATTCAAATCACATTAATAAGAGAAATGGATTAAGCCAGTCTTCCATGGTTTGATGGAAGGAAGAGCTAAACCTGAACTGAACCTCGGGAAGGAGAATTCGTCTTCCAGCCAATCACGCAGGAATCTACTTTCTAATTGATTTCACGCGTCGACATGCTTCTACCTTTCATTTCTTTTCCTCGACTCAAATTTTTTAAAATAGATCCAATAAGAAAAAAGGATTTCATTTTATCAAGAGGAGAAATTCCAGCATGAAAGAAAGAAGTATATTTACAAGGCTCTAAGAGAGAAGAGCCATGAAAGAAGAGACCCGAACAGAGACTCGGTTTATACTCGCGCATCGAAGAGCATCGTTAATTTTGTAAGAGAATAGTTACGGCTTATCTAGCCTGTCCATGAATGAATCATTTGCGAAGAGACTAGCTCCTACACTTTCTTTCTTTTGTCGAGATTGGTTTGGTGTTCTTCGAACATTTCTAACCCTAGAAGCTATTGGTGACCAAGTAAGCTCAAGAAGCGAAGCTGGTCTTCCTGCCATCAGGGCATCAATCTCATGCTCATGCATGTGCGCTTTTAGTTCTGTCAACCCTTCGCTAGTAGAACTATCAGATAGAATGGCTAGTCGGTAAATAAGCCTTCCCGGGTTATCTCGTACCTATCTTTCAACCTAGTCAACTAGTCAATCTCTCTACGATTACAAAGAAAAACAACTCGAAAAGAATCTCCAGGTATACAAAAAGTAGTACGAGAGCTTTACACTTTTACACAAGGAAGGAGAACTCTTAGATCCGGATCCCTGTCCACGACTCTATTCTCTTCCCTTTCTGGTCTCTTCTATCAATAATGGGAGTGAATACCTGTCCGATCTTTCCTTTTATTCGTAGATCGGGGATTGGGGGATAGTCAATAGATTAGTGCAAACGAACTCTCCTTGCCGCTTCTTTCTCGTGGGTTCAAGCTTCGAGTACTTTCTATTCTAATCTTATAATCCCTGAATCGCAGTTTTGTTATCACAATCTCTCTCTTACTATAAGATAAACAAACTCTTTCTTGCTTTCAGCACCTGCCCTGAGCCGGAGGGTACTCTTTCAGGGAATAGAATGAGACTGACTTACCATTTCTCTAGTCACTCTCGCAGCTTCAGGGGAAGAGGGGCGTAGCGAATATCTGGTTCGAAAGCGAGTTCCGATTTAAGCTGTGAGCCAGAGCTGCTAATGGCTCACTGAACTCTCTTCTAGGCTGAGGCCTCTTTCTAATACCCAACCCACCAAGAGCGGAAAAGAGACCGGTGGGAAGAGCAAAAGCGATGCCATCGATTTTTCCTCGAATCACTTCTTCTTCCTTTCAATTTGAAAAGAGCATCTTCCCGGAGCGATAGATAACTCTTAGAATAAGGAAATGGGCCTTTTTCGCCTGCTTCCAAAAAAGAACCTATTCGTCAAGTCAAGATCGCCGCGCTTACGCCTTTTCCTATTGCCCCAGGCACCAATACTGCGCCGCTTCCTTTTATTCTGCATCGGCGCCCAAGCACTGGACCAAGGGCTTTCGAAATGAACTACTTGGCTCGGTTTCCTTCCCCCGCTTAATCGAAATCTCCTTCACTCACAACATAAGGCCAAAGCAATCCCAACAAAGAAAGATGCAGAGTGCTGTCATACCCCTTCCCTTGGGTGACTGAATACCCTTTCGTCACTTAACTACCCTTCGAGCTAAGAACAGGAAGAAAGCAGCCTTTCTCCTCTTTATATTATACGACAGCACCAAAGTCAACTGATAAAAGAACAGCAGATTTGTCTCAAAGAGCAGCGGACGAAATGCGCTTTCTTTGTCCTTCCTTCAACCTCAACCCCGAGAAAAGAGCTCTTTCTCGGCATCTCTCTAGAGGAATCGGAATAAGAGCTTCTTCTTCCTACCCCTTGGTCACTGAATCCTAATCTGACTCCCTGAGGTCACTTGGTCTGGGATCGACAATGGCCTTAGTTATTTATCTTAAACCTGCTACGTCATCGCCTTGGTGTGTGGGCTACACAGAGGCTCCTGACCTTTGAAAGGCTCTTCCCTTAGTCTCACTTTGTTCAACTAAGCACTTCGTGCCTTAACCTTCGAAAAAGAGCTCGCACTCAATCAATCGAAGGCGGAAAGCACTCTTCCGGGCAATCGGAAACAGTCATTCTCTTTTCTTTATTCATGGCCTTGTTATCTCCAAAAGTCGATAGGCAGCAACCTAAAGAAGGAAGAGAAGAGGATGAAGAACAAGCAAAAACCACTCTTTCAGAGCCTGATGTGACTCGGACCTCTGTTACCATTGGTCCTACATTGCCACGGACGTTTTAACCAAGAAATATCATAAGAAAAGTGCGATTGAGATGAACGGTATGCGAGTTTCATTCTTTCTTTTGTACTTCTCTTTCTTTATCGAGATTCAGTTGGTCTTCAGTTCGGTACAAGATCGAAAATCATGCATTCCATTCTATCGGCAGGGGCATCAATGAATCTACCAACTCGAAATTGCATAAGAATGAATATTTTATAGCTAAAAGACTGAAAACGAGATCTCTTTCCTCTAAAATGACCTGTAATGCAAATAAAAGCATTGAATCGACCGAAAGAAGTGCCCCTTCCTTTACTTGAGTGTCTTTTTTGGGACCTAGATGGCTGGTGGATCAACGGTGAGCCGTTCAACCAGGGATCTATCCATAGTTTTGTGTCCGTTCCGATGAAGTAAGAGATCCCCTCAAGGACTATCGATAGAGCAGAAGGCTTACTAAGGAAGGCAAAGCACAGATCCCTTACCTGTTTATCTACTACCAAAAGCAGGAGCAGTTGCAGGTATCGAGTGTTGTGAGGGCTTTCATTTGCGCGTTAAGGGCAGTTTCTGTTATAGCACTAGGAATCGGTGCCCTTAGTCTAAGCTAAAAAAAGAGATGGTCAAGAATTTGGAATTTCGTATATAGAGAAAAAATGCCCCAAACGTCCCATGCTGTTAGTTGGTAAACAACCAACCCACTTTTTATCTATAGTTCTTCACTACTCACTAAGTAAGGGGGTCTCTTTCTTTCTCTGGGGGGAATCCTTTTTTCTCAATCAAGCCTCAATTCTTTTTTCAAATGCAGCGACTAGAAAGATGTTATTTGCTGCTATTCTATCTATTTGTACATTAAGTTCGAAGAAGATCTTAATCTATAATGAAGAAATCATAGTAGCTCCTTCTTCTCTAGGCTTTATTCGGAAGAGTTTAGGTAAGACTTGCATGCAAAGAAAGGCTCGACAGGAGAGGCTATTCAGGAAGAACCGCAGCCCCTTTCTGGGCTTAGTAAGGCGCATCTGTTTTCTTGCTCCCTTGTTACGTTACGCATTAAGGACTCTATTACTATTTACGCTCAGAAAAAGCTTATTCATCTGCACCTTCTCTGGAACCGGGTATTCATTCCTAAATCCATAATCCATTTACCTCGACCAGGATCAACTCCTTCTATGCCCCACGCAAAAAGCTAAAAGTAAAGCAGTCATCAAGCCAGAGCTAGTTTAACAACTACCGATTCGCACCCGCCGGTCAAAGAATTCCCTTTCGAGAACACCGAGACGCTCCCTTTTAAGGTAAGGGGAGATCCTCTTTGGGACTAAAGTAAAGAGCTCTAACAGAAGAGCGGCAACAGCTTATCCAAAAAGACCTGTTCTCTTATCGTATCGCTTTGAACATTCTCCTTTCTCGGCCCAATCAAGGGTTCTGTTCTAGAGACAATTCCTTATTCAGGAACCCCTATTCTTGCAAAGACCGCTATGCACCTTGTTTACGATGCGCTTATTTGCATAACCTAACTCTCCTGGGGGCGAGGCAAGCAATAGAAAGGGCGTGGAAATTAGCCCTCGTAAGGCCTCTTACTTAAAGGCAGAACCAAAGAGAGTAGTGAGAGGAGTTCAAACCCGACTCAAGGCCTAGTATAGTAGATCTCTTCCTGCTACCTTACTGACTTCCCTGGGGGATAAGAAAAAGCTGTTACAGAATCAGCAGCTACCCATCTGTTGGAGGAAGGACTACTGGTAGTGGTTCGGCAGCTCAACTCTTATTAGTAGCGGCCCATGTAGATTGGGGGAAGAAAGAAGACTCGCTCTGGCTTTCAAGCGTGAACCAGGTCTGGGAATCGGCAAGAGGTCTTGGATTAGGCATTAGCGGTCAAAGCATTGATTCTAAGCCAGCCCAGATACGAGTGAGCGAAGCAAGCCTACGCCTACGAGTTTCCATTGACGAAGCGAGAGTAGATGCGACAGAAGGAAGTTATGCCACCAATCCCTAATCGACAGACTCCAATTCTCATACGAAATCCGAAAGGGAGGGGCACTTAAGTACACCTACGCACTGGTACGTAATAAATAAAGCAAAGATGCGGCCTAAGCGGAGTGAGTCTTAATCAAATGAAGCAGAAAGGATTCTCTCCAAAAGCATAAAGCAAGCAGAAGGAAGATCTTCGGATAAGCATGAAATGCCAAATCGGCGGCAGGAAAAGAAGAAATGTTTTGATCTTCTTGCCGACGTTCTAAGTTTCGTGTGCCGCTAAATTAAGCCTCTCTTTGGTTTTGTTTAGGCTTCTGCCTTTACTTTTCTCTAGCCTTTTGGCTTCCTACTTTTAGCCATTTTCTTTTGCTTTCAACACCATACCCGTTCTCTACGCACTAACTAGGGTTTGCTTAACCGTCTGCTCTCCTTTCGTTTGGCCACTTAGGATCGTTCCCTTTGTTCAGCGAATAAGACTGATTACGAATTTTTCAAATGAAAAGAAGGGCGCCGGTACAGGTGTCCCTTTCTTTTACTCTTAGAAAAGCACTAATTAAGTTACTTACGGAATGAAAAATCTCTCTATCGTCCAAGATCCTAAGGTTTGCATGTCTTAGGCTAGGCCGGTATGGTATCTCGCCTCTAGCCTCTCTATATAGAATTCTCGATCGAAATCTCATATGAAAAAGAAGCTCTCTTTTACCTCTGCTTTGATTCACGATTTCACTTAAAGCAGACTAGAATCTTCTTTGAACAAGCGAAAGAAGTCATATACACCTTACCACTAAACTAGATTTGTTTGGTTAAGGTACACACCACTTCCAATTGAAAAAGAAGTTCCCTTCTTAAACTTGTAGGAAATAACGTATGTAAGTCCAGCACTCTCTTCATTCTATCTGTTAGTCTAGTTGGTAGCAATCTAAGGATTTTCAGCTCTTCAAAGGTAGGTTAATCAGTCTATCCCCATTACCGTATCGGCTAAGGCTTCCCTTTCTTCCTTGCGTCGATTAGGGTCCCTGCCCTCCATTCTCTCTCAGCTTCCTCTGCTTGCTTTCATGTAGTTTCTTTTTTCGTAGGTAAATTCGTTTCTTCCGGCTAGACTTTCTTCTTGACTTTTATCTATTCGTTGAGGTACTTTTCACTCTTTTTAGGATGAAAGAAGTCCTTCTTTCCAGTCCGCTAGCAGTCCATACCTAACATCGAAGCCGTATCAGGGCCAATTCCCTTTCTTTGAGATTAAGACTCTGGTGAGAGGGAGCCCCATTCCCGATCGTCTTTATCGGAGAAGCCTTTGAGAAATTGTCCTATTTCCTTACCTGCTGTCCGGGGTCAATTCCTTTGTATCGAGGGGCTTTCCTTCCTAGGTCTATTCCTTCTCTCCACTTATTCGGTATGGTATGTCCGCCCAGTCGTCAAAGCTTTTCCTTTCCTTTTAACTAAGCCTTCCCGCTCTACTGGAAACTATCCTCTATCAGAAAGTCTCGTAATCAACTTGATTTTTTTTTACTTGATCAATCGGAAAGAAGAAGGCAGAGGTAAACTCCCCAACTCGATCAATGGGTGCTCATTGGTCTTCTTGAAACTCCCCAACTGCCGCAGCTTTCGATTGGGGGAGCCTCGAGCATCCAGTATATGACATTAAGGAGTATTCCTCCATGGAGTAGTCCACTCATAGAACAAGCATGTAAGCGAAGCAAGAAAAAGGCTTTCCATTTTCATTACGATTAACCTTCCTCTCAATTAAAAGAGAGAGCTTCCCCATACATAAGACAAATAAGGAGATAATGGATCACCCTGTCGGAGACCCCGTTTAGGCTGAAAGGAGGAAAGCCTTTGACCATTCCACACAAGAAAGAGGACTGGGAAACACAATTCATAATGAGCTCTACGCATTTATCCGGAAAGCCAAAATCTCGGGGAGTATTAGTGAGTCCAATCTACTCTGTCATACGCCTTAGCAAGATCCATTTTTATAGTCATACCTCCTTGTCTAGAAGAAGTGCGACGGATCGAATAAAGTAATTCCTGAGCAATGATGACATTATCAGAAGCCAGGGATGAAACTAGCCTGAACGGGACATCTCATCAAGGTCTTAAATTAAACGGTTCATGGTGAGAATTTTATAAGCCACATTACATAAGCTGATAGGACGAAAATGAGCTGCTGTAGTGGGGTGAGTTTCTTTCGGAATAAGAACAATAAGAGTATTCTCCAATTCTATAGGAAAGGTACCTGACTCAAATGCAGAACATACAAGATCGAAAATTGTGTCACCTACAATATCCCAATATTTTTGGAAAAAGACGGGTTGGAGCCCATCCGGTTCAGGGGCTTTATACGGTTTCATTGCCTGAATAGCAGCATAAACTTCTTACTTTGAGACAGGAGCAATAAGCAAATCAGCTTGAGCACTAGAAATACAAGGATGGTTATCAAGAGGAGGGTGATGAGCAGGAATAGACTCCACTGAACAGAAAAGAGATTGAAAATGCCTGAAAATGGATCCTTTAACAATATCATCATCAGAACCCCATTCTCAAGTCTCAATCTTTGAATTCTGTTTCTCTGCCTTCTGCACACCGTAGTCGCATGAAAAAATCGAGTTCCTTTGTCTCCAAGAAGGGCACCGTTTGGTCTAGAAGCAAAAACATAAGAAGAGTGGATAAGAAGAAGAAAAAGAAGAAACCGGGCTAAGAAGAGAAAGGGGAAGTTCTTCCGATAACGGGATTGAGAGCGCAAGAGCTGTGTGATAGGCAAAGGACTCCACCAAGAGAGGATTGGAGGAAAGTAACCTACAACCTACCATTCGGATTGGCAATAGAGCACGCTTTCAGCCTAGTAGACAACTAAGCAGGAGGAAGGGGAAGTCTTACAAGCAACCTAATTCCTATGTTATAGCCTTCGTTCCCTGGTCTATCGGTGTGCTCCGACAGTGACGAGTTCGAGGAGTGAACCCGAGATATCTGGTTCAGAAGGTTGCCAATGGGGCTAGTGGCGTCCCCGCCCCGCCTCATGAAAGGGAAGCGATATCATTTGGTCGACCAGTCAATAAGAGGGAAAGCACGAACTAGGATCGACCTGCATGTGAGGCAGCGAGTGAGATCCCGAAGAGTTCCGAAAAAGGGTTAGGAGAGTTTGAAGATCTAGAGCGAAGCGAAAGGCCAACCCCGCGGGAAGGAAGTCAGAAGAGAAGGAAGAGACTTTTTACAAATTACAAAGATGAAGACCTAGAGCTAGAGCTTGTTGAGAAAGTCGCTTTAAAGATGGTCACCCTTTCCTATGGGAAGTAAGGAAGTTTCAAGCGATAGCAAAGGCCTTACCTTAGGGAATAGGATCTCTTTCTACGTTTACTGATGCGTCTTCGGATGCTTTTGCAAGAGCGTTTGCTTTAGCGTCTGCGGCTCGTAAACCGAGTGCTTCAGCTTCGTGGGATTTGGATAAGCGCCTGTACACTGTCCTAGGTTGGGTGTGCCATCAAAGGAGAGCCCTTTTACGTATACGTAGGGTATAGTATCGTAATTTTGGTTGTCACCCTCATAAACCCGCTTTCTCCACTTGAAGTGGTTGACTGGGAAAAGACCAACAACGGAACTCCTTGTTTGTTGTGTTCTCGCAGGGGAAAATTTCTTATACTTCATACCGAAACAAAAGACAATAAGAGGCTGGTGAAGGAAGGGGTGGCTGGTCCGATCTGGGAATAGTCCCAACCCTTCCTTTCAAAGGGTTTCCAAGCAAGTCTGTAGAGGCCAGGGAATCTCAAATGATGGACAAAGTCAATGCTTTGTCTTTATCTTCTTTTTGACGAGACAACGGGATTTAAGCTTCAAAACCTGCGTTTGGGGTCCCGATAAGGTAATCACCTATAAATTCTTCTAATCGTGAGATTCTTTTAGCTGAGATCTCAGTCTATCTTTGCATCTCTTGAGTATGTAAGGGCTAATGGAGTGAGTTCATTGATGTAGAGAAGATGGGAGAAATTCGGTAGAAGGCAAAAAAATAGAAAGATCTTCTTACCAGGAGTCAGATTCAAGTGATCCAAAGACTAGGGAATGCCCGTCCTTAGTAGGATTTCCAGTAGTCGGTTTTAGGTTGGGGTGCTAATAGTAGCATAGTTGCTTAGTCACCTTCCTCTTACGTATTACTATCTAGGGGCTTTTAAGCTGGTGTCTTTACTTATGTCATTAGCAAGGTGTAAACTACTCGCTTGGTCGCTGAAAGCCCTTCCCTTCGAAGGAAATGTACCTGTCCTAGCAATCTCTGCAGCTCCTTCTTTTTCTTGCTGCTTGGGCCTTAGCCTTGAGTCATTCCGCTATCATTCGAAATGGTCTATGTCGTAGAAGGTGAAATCTCATAGGCAGATGTAGTCTGGTAATCCAGAAGTGATGCATTTCTTTATGAGGGAAACTGGCCCATAGCCCTCTTCTTTTTATTTTCAGCGAACCGCGCCCCATTCTCACTGCCACAAGGCCCAGAGCCCATTATTCTAAAGCAGCCTAGCCAAGGCAGGCTTTCGAGCAGGCAGGACAGATGCCGATTCTACCTCTGCCAACTTCCTATTTCTAGCAGGATTTTCTCCATCAACATCCAAGGTTTGTCTTAGCAAGATCCGGTCTAACTCTTTGAAAGATGCAGGTTCAATTCTTTCCTTAATGGGCGAATTAGCCACAGCACAGAGTAAATACCCGAGCAATTCCATTGCTATTGAATACGTTGGACTGTGAACTCTTGTTTAAGAAGCTGGGATCGGAACTTCTTCTTTCGCTTGTTCACGACTCTCCGATGAAGGCTTTCAGGCCTAACCGCAGCTATTTCTAGAGGAAGGAAAGAAGGGCTCAGCCAGACCCGGTTCAATTCGTTTTTTGCGGGAATACCTGGGCTGTCTTATGGCAGCGAAAAGAAAGGTTATTACGAATCGGCTCTTCCTTCTTAGAGAGATTAGCACTAAGAGTTTCTCACCCTAGCCGGAATTAGTGAAGAACAAGAAGAAGCTCTTGCCACTGTCGGCATAACTGCTTTTGGTGGTAAGGACATGGCTTAAGGAAGTTTTTTGTAAGGGCATCGCCCGAAAGCAAAGCGCTTAGGAAGGACAGATGAATTGACTCGATCAAAAACCATAAATGGGGCTAGTGCTTTCCCACCCACCGAAATCATTCCTGCTAGAAATAGATTAAGAGAAGACAGACGGTACCTTTCCTAAAGCCATGGTTCGGCACCTTCTATACAACTAGAAGC